TCTGAATTTTGAACGGGGAGCCGTATGAAATGAAAATTTCATGTACGGTTTTGTAGAGTGACGAAAAAGGTAACTTATTTTGTCAACTTTTACACAACAACACCAAAAAAACCAAACTCCGCCTTACGAAAAGTGGCTCGAGTTAAATTAACATCTGGATTTGAAATTACTGCATACATTCCAGGAATGGGACATAATTTACAAGAACATTCGGTTGTTTTAGTAAGAGGAGGAAGAGTAAAAGATTTACCTGGTGTGAGATATCATATTATTAGAGGAGCACTGGATGCTGTTGGAGTAAAAAATCGTCAACAAGGACGTTCTAGTGCGTTATATATTATTCCCAAAAAGTTGTATCATCTTTTTAGATACCATATTGATTGCTATCAACATGTAAATGAATAGCTAACCCAAAAACTGTAAAACTTAAAGGGGGACCAGAGCAGGCTATTATGAAATAAATTTATCTGTCACATTAATAGCTAGGATTTTATTTGTATCCAATTTTTTGCAGTTTTCCTTCAATTTTTTTATTATTTATTAAATGTTTTTATTTTTTTGGGACAAATAAAAACAGGAATAGCAATTGATTTGATAAAAAAATAGATTTTATATCGTCTACTTAAATAGATCTAAGGGTATTTTGAATAAATTTAGGAATTATAAAATATAAGATTTCCAAAAAAAATTACCAATGGAAACGGATACTCAATTCATAATGAGTAAGCATCTAAAAAAAAAATGAGATGTTGAAAGCCGTATTCGTTGAAAATCGGATGTACGGCTTGGAGGAAGATAAAAAAATCCATCCTACAATATGGAGTGAAAAAGTCAAAATAAATTGAATACATTGTTTTTTAATTAAAAAAAAATTGAATAATTTGTACTATGTCACGTAAAAGTCTTACAGAAAAAAAAAGTGTAAAACCTGATCCAATATATCGGAATCGATTAATTAATATGTTAGTTAATCGTATTTTAAAAAATGGAAAAAAATCACTGGCGTATAGAATTCTTTACAAAGCGATAGAAAACATAAAACGTCGAACAAAAAAAAATCCATTGTTTGTATTACGTCAAGCCATAAGTAAAGTAACTCCTGATGTAACAGTAAAAGCAAGACGTATAGGAGGATCGACCTATCAAGTTCCACTTGAAATTGGATCAACTCAGGGAAAAGCACTAGCAATTCGTTGGTTATTAGGAGCATCACGAAAACGTTCGGGTCAAAATATGGCTTTAAAACTTAGTTATGAATTAATAGATGCAGCTAAAGAAAATGGAATTGCTGTACGTAAACGAGAAGAAATTCATAAAATGGCAGAAGCTAATAGAGCTTTTGCACATTTTCGTTAAATAAAAGATTCGAATTAAAAAATGTAAAAATATTGTTTAAAAAGATTTAGTTTTTTGTATAATTTCTTATTATACAATAAATTAAATCTTTTTTTTGCTCGAAACATAAAATATTGATTAATATTGTGTCAATAATTCATTCTATCTCTTGGATAATTCTTATGAAACCAGAACCTGATACATTTTTTTTTTATGGAAATACTATTATACCGGAATGTATTCCAATCTGTGGTTTATTAATTATTTTTGTAATTGATTTAACATCAAAAAAAAAAAAAACAACTTTATTATATTTCATTACCTTAACAAGTTTTTTAGTAACTATAATAGTACTATTTTTTCAATGGAAAGCAGAACCTAGTATTATTTTTTCGGGTTCTTTTCGAACAGATAACTTTGATAGAATATTCCAAATTTTAATAGTACTGTCTTCTATAATATGTATCCCTTTATCTATCGAATATATTGAACGTACAGAAATGGCTATTCCTGAATTTTTAATATTTGTATTAACAGGTACTGTAGGGGGAATGTTTTTATGTGGTGCTAATGATTTAGTTACTATTTTCGTATCCTTAGAATGTTTAAGTCTATGTTCTTACTTATTATGTGGTTATACAAAAAAAGATATTAGATCAAACGAAGCCGCTATAAAATATTTACTTATAGGTGGATTAAGTTCTTCTATTCTGACATATGGTTTTTCCTGGTTATATGGTTTATCAGGAGGAGAAACTAATATGCAAAAAATAGCAAATAATTTTTTGAATAGCCAAATTTACAATTCTCAAGGACTTTTCATTGCACTTATATGTATTATAATCGGACTTTCTTTTAAACTTTCTTTAGTTCCTTTCCACCAATGGACTCCCGATATTTATGAAGGAGTGCGACCCGTCCGAGAGATTATAATTATATCTATGAATAATTTCTTGAAAAAATCCCAATATAAATATAGTATAAAATAACATACTCTTCATTTAGGTTGAAAAAAAAAATTTTTATTTAGAATAAAGCAAAATTCGAAACATTTATTTTTTTAGAAATAAAAATTATTTAAGGAATCTAAAAATTATCAGGGATAGTTTTTTGCAAATAAAAAAATTGTGACGAATTATGAAATAATACATTAAAATTCCTATTATTTTTTTAGTTTTTATTCTTCGAAACAATTACAATAAAAATCAAGGAATATCAGTCAACATAAAATGATCCTAAAATAAAAAAATTTATGAAAACTATTGGGAACGGAGAAAAAAATCAAGAGATTAAAAACAACAAAAATCGTTGAAATGCAAGGATTCCTCGATAAGTTTGAAATTATAAATTCCGTTTATTATTATTATACAGATACGAGGAAAATAATAGAATATTAAAAACAAAAAAAAACATTACTTAGAAGCCATGTGAGACCAAAATCTCATGCACGGTTTTGAATGAGAGAAAAGTTATAATTTTTTCTACTCTGACTCACCTACTCCAGTCGTTGCTTTTCTTTCCGTTATTTCAAAAATAGCTGGTATAGCTATAGCTACGCAAATTTTCAATATTCTTTTCGTTTCTTTAACAAATGAATGGAAATTCATTTTAGAAATTTTAGCTATTTCAAGTATGATATTAGGTAATTTAGTCGCAATTACCCAAACAAGTATGAAACGTATGCTTGCGTATTCATCAATTAGTCAAATAGGATATATAATTATTGGATTAATCACGGGTGATTTGAATGGATATACTAGTATGATTATTTATATTTTTTTTTATATATTCATGAATTTAGGAACTTTCGCTTGTATCATATTATTTGGGCTACGTACAGGAACAGATAATATTCGTGATTTTGAAGGGTTATATATAAAAGATCCTTTATTAAGTCTTTCATTAACTCTATGTTTGCTATCTTTGGGAGGTATTCCTCCACTCACCGGCTTTTTTGGTAAATTATATTCATTTTGGTCCGGATGGCAAGCAGGTTTTTTTTTATTAGTTATGGTAGCGTTAATTACAAGTATAATTTCAATTTATTATTACTTAAAAATTATAAAATTAATGATATATTCGAAAAAGAAACAACTAAATCCATATATAGAAGCTTATATTGTTTCCCCATCTTCTTTTATTGAAAAAAATTCTATTGAATTTAGTATGTTTTTTTGTGCAGTTGGATCGATATTTTTGGGTTTTTTAATTAATCCTATTTCGTATTCTGTCCAAGACACTTTAAATTTAAGTATTTTTTTCAACAATTAAAAAAACATAATAAAAAAAAATTATATTGTAGTGAATTATATATACATATAATTCACTACAGCCTTGGTGGTGAAATGGTATACACGCAAGATTCAAAATTTTGTGCTATAAGCATGGAGGTTCGAATCCTCTTCAAGGCAATATTCATTCAATTTTTATTGGATAAATATTTTATATGTTATATTATTCCATTGGTGGTAAAGAATTAATTGGCCCAAAACTTAGGATTTTATTAATGTTGAATCGTGAATGAGAAATTGGAATAAAAAATTTAACCGGATTTTTATATGATTGTTCAGCAAAAAATATTTGTATTTATGAACGAACAATATCCCATATTCCGGAAAAAAAAAAAAAACATTAAAATAATATAATTATGGAAGTTAATATTTCAGCATTTATTGCTACAGCTCTTTTTATTTTAATTCCTACAGCTTTTTTACTCATTCTTTATGTGCAAACCGCTAGCCAAAATAATTAAAATTTTCATTTAAATGAATTTACTTACAATAAATAAAAATATTAAGGAAAAACACAAATAATTCATATATATATTTTTTTTTCCCACTTTAATTTATTTATTAAACTACTAAATTATAAAAAAAAATGAACCATATGGAATTAAGCCCCAGTACTGTAATAGGGGTAGCTTTAGTAAGTGCAGGTATACTTTTATATGCCCTTAGAATTAGGGAACCTAATGTTTCTAGAGGTGTGATTTTTGAATGTACCTAAAAAAATTTAATTTCAACATATTTATAATAAATTATTAATATGAAACTTGAAAGAAGGAATTGGAAAAAAAAATGACCGATATTAAAAGAAAATCCATGGTTAAAATATTTCAACTATTTTTAAGTTGTTTCGAAAGCATATTCAAATATTTATTCAAATAATAATATCTTTGTCACTTAGTCTTCCTTCTCTGGAAGGTAGAGTAGTAATCACAACGGAATTTAATGTGAACCTAAAGATATTAAAATAAAGTACTAAAAAAAATACAATTTTTTATAATTGGAATTAGAGAAAAAAAAATATATATATAAACTAATTGAAAATAAAGAGACAATCCAAAAGATTTATTTTAATTAACTTGGATTTTGAGCAAAAAATAAAGTTACAATTTCTTTTGCTTAAGCCATACAGATTTGAAAATATCATATATGGTTTATGGGGGGGATTCTTTTTATTCTATCCCAATATTATGATTTTTTCTTCTCCTCCATCGGATTATTATGTGGAGGGATTCTCTTCTTCCAGGGTTGGCGGTTAGATCCAATTCTTCTTTTGTCTCAAATACTTTTAAGTGGAACTACTATATTTTTTATTGCGGAAAGTCTTTATCTAAGAAACGGTTTGAATTACGGAGAAAACGAAAAAACAAAAAATATTGGTTTAAATTTTGGAAAAAAAAGATACATTTATCAAAAATTTAAATTAGGTAATTTTCCCATAAAGAAAAAAGGATGTAACGAAATTCGTACTACAACATATATTTCTTACGAAAAGGAAAAAATGAAGAAAGGGCATTGAATTTATTAATTAATAAATTCAATGCCCTTTCTTCATTTAAAAAAAGATTTTTTTTAACCAAATAGAATTATAAACCGCTTCTTCCCCATACAACGAGTGACAAAGAAAAAGTAAAAACAACCATTAATGCACCCCAAGCTATATTGGTAATATCCATAAATTTTTCCTAAATTTTGTTCTAATTTATTTAACAAATACATCGATAGTATATACACATATTATCGTTGTATTTAAATTCATATTTTCTTTGATGTTTTATAATTTTTTGAAAAGAAGCAATTATTTTTAACTAATTTCTAATTAAAAAAAAAAAACAGTAGAATTGTTTTTACTTAACAATTAATTTAAACTATTTATGGATTGATTATTATACGATGAGTCCAAGAACATTTCAAATGTAACAGACTATATTATATAGAGCATTACAGTTTGTTCTTAAAGACATCGGAATAAACAATCCACAATTTACACATTCAAAGCGACACCCAGATTTGAACTGGGGATAAAGGATTTGCAGTCCTCTGCCTTACCACTTGGCCATGTCACCATTTGCTCTTACTAAATAATACATCTGATTCAATTTATTTCCAAATCTATATAATTGAATAGACGAAACAGCAATCGAAATAACATAATTTATTTTTTGTTGGTTTATAATTAAATTTCAATTTTATTTTTTTATATGGGTGAGATAAACTCCGATAAAAATTTGAAGGATAATATGGAGATTCTCGTACTCCCTGAATTTGGAAAAATACAATTTGAAGGATTTAATCGTTTTATTAATCAAAGTTTGATCCAAGAACTTCTAAATTTTCCAAATATTGAAGATATTGAACAAGAATTTGAATTTAAAATATTTGGCAACGAGTATATATTAACAGAACCTTTTTTTAAAGAAAGAGATGCTGTATATCAATCTGTAACATATTCATCAGATTTGTATGTACCTGCTCAATTAGCGCAGAAAAAAAAGGGAAAAATACGAAAACAAACAGTTTTTCTTGGAAGTATTCCTTTAATGAATTCTCACGGTACTTTTGTTGTTAATGGAGTAGCGAGAGTTATAATTAACCAAATTTTACGAAGTCCCGGTATTTACTATAATTCAGAATTAGACCGTAACGGAATTTCCATATATACTGGAACTTTAATTTCTAATTGGGGAGGGAGGTTAAAACTAGAAATTGATGGAAAAACAAGAATATGGGCACGAATAAGCAAAAAGAGAAAAGTTTCTATTTTGGTTTTATTGTCAGCTATGGGTTTAAACCTAAAAAAAATACTAGGAAGTGTTTGTTACCCCGAAATATTTATTAAATCTAAAAAAAAAAAAACTAAGAAGGAACACCCCTCTTCAACTGAAGAAGCTATTGTTGAACTTTATAAACAATTGTATTGCATAGGCGGAGATATTCTTTTCTCAGAATCTATACGTAAAGAATTACAAAAGAAATTTTTTCGACAACGATGTGAATTGGGGAAAGTTGGACGTTTTAATTTGAACGAAAAATTAAATTTAAATGTACCTGAAAACGAAACTTTTTTATTGCCTCAAGATATTTTAGCAGCTGCTGATTATTTAATAAAATTAAAATTCGGAATAGGAACAATTGATGATATAGATCACCTAAAAAATCGCCGTGTTTGTTCCGTGACGGATTTATTACAAGACCAATTAAAATTAGCATTAAATCGCTTGGAAAATTCGATTCGACATATTTTACGAGGAGCCACTAAGCGGAAACGATTACCAACCCCAAAAAGTTTAGTAACTTCAACTCCACTAATAATAACTTTTAAAGAATTTTTTGGTTCACATCCATTATCTCAATTTCTCGATCAAACAAATCCATTGACTGAAATGGTTCATAAACGAAGATTAAGTTCTTTAGGTCCCGGAGGACTAACAAGAAGAACTGCTGGTTTCCAAGTACGTGATATTCATCCCAGCCATTATGGACGCATTTGTCCTATCGAAACATCCGAAGGAATGAATGCTGGGCTTATAGGTTCACTAGCTATTCATGCAAAAATAAGTCTTTTAGGTTGTTTGGAAAGTCCATTTTATAAAATTTCACGAAATTGGCAAAGAAATAAAATCTATAATCTATCAGCGGGAGAGGATGAATATTATCGCATAGCTACTGGAAATTTTTTAGCACTAGATCAAAACGATCGAGAAGAACAACTAACTGCAGCTCGGTATCGTCAAGAGTTTGTTGCAATCGCATGGGAACAAGTACATTTTAGAAGTATCTTTCCCTCACAATATTTTTCCGTCGGTGCCTCCCTGATTCCCTTTCTCGAACATAATGATGCAAATCGAGCTTTAATGGGTTCAAATATGCAACGTCAAGCAGTTCCCCTTTTAGAAGCAGAAAAATGTATCGTCGGAACAGGTATAGAAAGTCAAACAGCTTTAGATTCAGGTAATGTAATTGTATCCGCATGGGGAGGCAAAATTTGTTCCATTAATAGTAAAAAAATAAGTTTATTATTTAATGGGAAAGAAATAAAAACAAACTTAATTATATATCAACGCTCTAATAACAGTACTTGTATGCATCAAAAACCTCAGGTAAGAGAAAAATATATAAAAAAAGGACAGATTCTAGCTGATGGAGCAGCAACTTCAAAAGGGGAATTAGCTTTGGGAAAAAATATTTTAGTAGCTTATATGCCTTGGGAGGGCTACAATTTCGAAGATGCCATTTTGATTAATGAACGTTTAATATACGATAATATCTACACCTCAATTCATATAGAAAGATATGAGATTCAAACTCGTGTTACAAATAAAGGTGCCGAAAAATTTACTAGAGAAATACCTCATTTAGATAATTATTTGCTTCGTCATTTAGATAAAAATGGTTTTGTATTAACAGGTTCATGGGTTGAAACAGGAGATGTTCTAGTAGGTAAATTGACACCCCAAGAAACAGAAGAAACTTCACGTGCTCCAGAAGGAAAATTATTACAAGCCATTTTTGGCATTCAAGTATCCAATTCAAAAGAAACTTGTCTTAAAGTTCCCATTGGCGGAAAGGGAAGAGTTATCGATATCCGATCAATCTATCAAGAAGATAATTCTAATGAAGCAGAAACTATTCATGTATATATTTTGCAAAGACGTAAAATACAAATAGGTGATAAAGTTGCTGGTAGACATGGTAATAAGGGCATTATTTCAAAAATATTACCTAGGCAAGATATGCCTTTTTTGCAAAACGGTGTGCCTATAGATATGATATTAAGTCCTTTAGGTGTACCTTCACGGATGAACGTAGGACAAATATTTGAATGTTTGCTCGGTTTAGCTGGATATTTTCTCAATAAAAATTATAGAATAACACCTTTTGACGAAAAATATGAACGTGAAGCTTCAAGAAAATTAGTGTTTTCAGAACTTTATGAAGCAAGTGAAAAAAAAAAGACCCCCTGGTTATTTGAACCAGATAATCCTGGCAAAAATCGATTACTCGATGGAAGAACGGGAGAAATTTTTGAACAACCTATTACTATAGGAAAAGCCTATATGTTAAAATTAATTCATCAAGTGGATGATAAAATTCACGCCCGTTCCAGTGGACCGTATGCATTGGTTACACAACAACCTCTCCGAGGGAGATCTAGACGAGGAGGGCAACGAATAGGAGAAATGGAAGTTTGGGCTTTAGAAGGTTTTGGTGTTTCTTACATATTACAAGAAATGTTAACTATTAAGTCTGATCATATTAAAGCTCGTTATGAAGTTCTTGGTGCCATCGTTACAGGAGAACCAATACCCAAACCTAACACCGCTCCAGAATCTTTTAAACTACTTATTCGAGAATTACGCTCTTTAGCTTTAGAAATAAATCATACTATTATATTTGAGAAAGATTTAAAATTAAAATTGAAAGAAATTTAAAAAAAAAAAAATTGGAATCTTTATGTTATGACTTATCAAACGAAATATCAACATCTTCGGATTGAATTAGCTTCTCCGGAACAAATTCGTAATTGGGCTGAAAGAATATTACCTAATGGTGAAATTGTCGGTCGAGTAACTAAACCTTATACTTTGCATTACAAAACGCATAAGCCAGAAAAAGATGGTTTATTTTGTGAAAGAATTTTCGGACCTATTAAAAGTGGAGTTTGCGTTTGTGGAAAATATCAACGAATCAGGAATGGAGAAAATGATATAAAATTTTGCGAACATTGCGGAGTAGATTTTACTGAATCAAGAATAAGAAGATATCGAATGGGATATATTGAATTAGCATGTTCCGTAACACACGTGTGGTATTTGAAACGTCTTCCTAGTTGCATTGCTAATTTATTGGCTAAACCACTTAAAGAATTAGAAAGTCTAGTTTATTGCGATGTGTGACTTGATCCTAAATCTCAATTTTACAGATCCTTTTTAAACTCTGTTATTCTAATAGCTTATCATTTGAATACTCCCCATTTTGACATGCCTTTATAAAATAATGGAATGAAGCTCAAAACATAACAATTCCATTTTTTTTTTTATAGCCTAGGGGATTTTATATCTAGGGTTAGAAAAAAAAACATTCGTGATTTAGATTTCGTAAAAAAAACTATATATTTCCAATAAATATTTCTCTATGATATAGCAAAGTCAATTCATCGCAAACCAACTTTGGATAAAGAATAAATCATCGGAATAGAGCGAAAACCTAAAGGATAGAACAATGAATCAACTTATGGACAAGAAAAACCTTTTTAAATTCGAATAAATTATTATTCTTTTTTCTTTTTTTTTGAAGGATCAAGATCACTCAATAAAAAATAACAAAACATTTACAATTATCATTTGAGTAACAAATAGTAAGTATATTTATCGAAATAATAAAAAATTTCTGATTATGCATAGAAACTAAAGCTTCTAATTATAACTATTTGAGCCGGATGAAAGAAAACTTTCATGTCCGATTCTTCGGGGGGAAATTTTAAAAATAACCTATCTCAATCTTTTTCTTGCTAGACCTATAAATAAAAAACCTACTTTATTAAAATTACGTGGTTTATTTAAATACGAAGATCAATCTTGGAAAGATATATTCCCTCGTTTTTTTTCTTACGCAGGATTCGAAATTTTTCGAAAAAGAGAATTTGCTACAGGGGGCGAAGCTATAAAAAAACAATTAACTGATTTAGATTTACAAAATGTAATAAATCATGCGCACTTAGAATGGAAAGAATTTACCGAACAAAAATCGACGGGAAATGATTGGCAAGATAGAAAAATTCAAAGACGTAAAGATCTTTTAGTTAGACGTATTAAATTAGCTAGGCATTTTATTCAAAAAAAGATCAAACCAGAATGGATGGTTTTATCTTTATTACCAGTTCTTCCCCCTGAATTAAGACCAATGATTGAATTAGGTGAAGGTGAACTGATTACATCTGATTTAAATGAACTTTATAGACGAGTTATTTATAGGAATAATACTCTTCTTGATTTTTTAGTACGAAGTGATTCTACACCGGGAGGTTTAATCGTTTGCCAAAAAAGATTAGTTCAAGAAGCTGTAGATGCACTTATTGATAATGGAATTAGAGGGCAACCTATGAAAGATAATCATAATCGACCTTATAAGTCTTTTTCAGATTTAATTGAAGGAAAAGAAGGAAGATTCCGCGAAAATTTACTTGGAAAAAGAGTTGATTATTCGGGTCGATCGGTTATTGTAGTAGGTCCATCTCTCCCATTACATCAATGTGGGTTACCTCGAGAAATGGCAATAGAACTTTTTCAAGCTTTTGTTATTCGTAGTCTTATTCGCCAAAATTTAGCTCCTAATCTTAGGGCAGCTAAAAACATGATTCAAGACGAAAACCCTATTATATGGAAAGTACTTCAAGAAGTAATGGAAAACCACCCTATATTATTAAATCGAGCACCAACATTACATAGGTTAGGTATACAGGCATTTCAACCCATTTTAGTAAATGGACGTGCTATTCATTTACATCCGCTAGTTCGTAGTGGCTTCAACGCAGATTTTGATGGAGATCAAATGGCAGTTCATGTGCCTTTATCGCTAGAAGCTCAAGCAGAAGCTCGTTTCCTTATGCTTTCTCGTAGAAATATTTTATCTCCAGCTACGGGAGAACCCATATCTATACCAAGCCAAGATATGCTTCTTGGACTTTATATTTTAACAATAGAGAATCAGCAAGGTATTTATGGTAACAAATTTTCATTCAATAGTGACAATAATTACAAAAAAAACTTTTCGTTTTCAAAAATACCATACTTTTATAGTTATGATGATGTTTACAGGGCCCAGCAACAAAAACAAATTTATTTGCATAATCCTTTATGGCTTCGATGGCAAATAAATTTTCGAATGATTACTTCAATAATTCGAGAACAACCCATTGAGATTCAATATAAAGCTTCAGGAAGTTTTTTTGAAATTTATGAACATTACCAACTCGGAAGAAATAAGAAACAAAAAATTATTAGCATTTATATTTATACAACCGTGGGACGTGTTTTATTTAATCAACAAATTGACGAAGCAATACAGGGGACTTATGAGGCTTCTTTGAAGCGAAACACAATCATACAAGGGATATAAAATATAAAAAAATCATTTATTTATTTAAAGAACTAAATTTAAGAATTAATGGATTAAATTCATTAAATGTATGCTTGTAAAAAAAGAGGTTTTTTCCTATGGCAGAACCAGTCGATTTGATTTTTTATAATAAAGTTATGGATCGAATTGCCATAAAACAAATAATAAGCAGATTAATACTTCATTTTGGAATTACTTATACAACACATGTTTTGGATCAACTAAAAACATTGGGATTTCAACAAGCCACTTTTGGTGCTATTTCGTTGGGTATTGATGATCTTTTAACAGCACCTTCAAAAGGGTGGCTTATTAAAGATGCTGAACAATATAGTAACCTTTCGGAAAAACATCATAACTATGGCAATTTACATGCTGTGGAGAAACTGCGTCAACTTATAGAAACTTGGTATGCAACAAGTGAATATTTGAAGCAAGAAATGAATCCAAACTTTAGAATGACTGATCCTTCAAATCCTGTTCATATGATGTCTTTTCCAGGTGCTCGCGGAAATACTTCGCAAGTTCATCAATTAGTAGGTATGAGAGGATTAATGTCAGATCCTCAAGGACAAATTATTGACTTACCAATTCAAAGTAATTTCCGAGAGGGACTATCTTTAACAGAATATATTATTTCTTGTTATGGTGCTCGTAAAGGAATTGTAGATACTGCTGTACGAACATCAGATGCTGGATATCTCACACGTAGACTTGTCGAAGTAGTTCAACGCATTGTTGTACGTAAAAAAGATTGTGGTACTCTTTACGGTATTTTCATAAACAATTATGAAGGAAAAAAAAATAATTTTTATCAAAAACTAATTGGTCGTGTGTTAGCAGAGAATGTTTATATAAATAACCGATGTTTTGCTACTCGTAACCAAGATATTGGAAATTTTTTGGCAAATAAATTCACTTTTTTAAAAACAAAATTAATTTATGTGAGATCTCCTTTAACTTGTAAAAGTATGCTTTGGATTTGTCAATTATGTTATGGTCGGAGTCTCACAAATGGAAATTTAATAGAAATTGGTGAAGCTGTAGGCATTATTGCAGGTCAATCCATAGGCGAACCTGGAACTCAATTAACTTTAAGAACTTTTCATACTGGAGGTGTATTTGCAGGTGATATTGCAGAACACGTACGAACTCCTTTTAATGGAATTATAAAATTTGATGAAAGTTTTGTTTACCCAACACGTACACGTCATGGTCATCCTGCTTGGATTTGTCATACTAATTTGTTCTTAAGCATTCGTAGTAATAACAAAGTGGATAATCTAATAATTCCACCAAAAAGTTTATTATTAGTTCAAAATAGTCAATATGTAGAATCAAAACAAGTAATTGCCGAAATTCGTGCTAAAACATCACCTTTTAAAGAAAAAATTCGTAAATATATTTATTCAAATTTTGATGGAGAAATGTATTGGATTACAAAGGTACGTCATGCATCTGAATATATACATAATTCTATTCATTCGATACTTAAAACGTGTCACATATGGATATTATCTGGTAAATCTTACAATAAAAATCCTAAACTATTTGTTTCTTTTTATGAAAACCAAGATAAAATAGATTCTTATACTTTCTTGGCAAAGAAAAAATCATTTTTTTATTTTATAAAAAATAAAAATCAATTAAATATTTGTATTTTCAATTTGTATATCTACAAAAAAAATAAAGTTTTGAAAAAATGGAAATTTACTCATGGTGTGTTCAATGATTTAAATAATTTGGTAGACTCAAATATTGTTTTATATAATTACGAAGTAATAAAAAAACGTAGAAACTTTTTTCTGAGAAAGAAATATACAAATTTTGCCTTTTTTTTGAAAATAAAAAATCATGGTATTTTAGAAAATAACGATTTTTTTGCCATTGTTGATCACCCAAAATACGAATTAAAAAAATCAGGAATTGTAAAATACGGTACTGTTAAGACTAGTTCGACTGATAGAGTTCACGAATTAAAAAGTGCAAAAACAAAAATTTTTCAATCAAGATTTAAAGTTATAAAGAATGGTAATTGTTTTTTAATTCCCGAAGAAGTTTATGTTTCAACTCAAGCTTTATCATCGCTTTTGATAAAAAATAATAAATTTATTCAAGTAGGTATGTCAATTACTTCGACTATTACAAGTAGTATAAGTGGATTAGTCAAAATTCAAAAAAAAAAAAACAATACTTATGAGGTGAAAATTCCACCAGGAACTATCTACTATCCGAATGAAACATATAAAATATCCAAACAAGTAAGTTTTTTAATCCCACCAGGAAAAAAACTTTTTAAGGAATTCCAATGTAATAATTGGACATATTTCCAATGGATTATACCTTTTGAAGAAAAACCTTTTGCTTTACTCAGACCTGCAGTTGAGTATATCGTATATAATGAATCCAATAAAAAAAATCTTTTGAATTTATTGGAAAAAAATCTCAATTTAAAAATAAACATTGTAAATTATTTTCTTTATGGAGATGGTGAACAAATAAAAATAGTAAATGAAAAATGTATTCGATTAATTCGAACTTATTTAATTATATATTGGAGAAAAAATTATTTTTCAGAAAAAACTCATGTCTCATTTTTGAGAATTAAAACAAAAAATAATTCCAGAAATTTTCTTCAATTTAGTTTAATTAATTCTTTTTGTTTAGAAAAAAAGGAACAAAAAAAAATATCACATTCTCAATATCTTTTGAAAAAAAACCACTACAAGAATTCTTTTTTGACTTGTCAAAATCAATTAAAAAACAAAGATAAAGGTATTATTCGTATTTCTTCTAATAAAAAAAATGAAAATCAACCTTTAATTCTTTTATCTCCGTCAGATTCAATTAAAATTTCAAAAATGGTTGAATCAAAAGATTCTATTATAAAAAATATCAATAATTTTTTCTCAATAGAATTTTTTGATTTTTATGAGCATCCGAAAAATTCTAAATTTCAGAATCGATCAAAAGATCTAGACTCAATACAAAAAAAATCTTTGTTATTGGAAAAAAAAGAATCCGTAAAAAGAATTTTTTTATTTGATAAAATAGGTCTTATAGGTAATTTACGCAATCTTACAAATGTTTGCGAATATTTGTATTGGATTACTCATGCAAAAATAATATTGAACATAGTTTTAATAATTAACCAATTTCCGAATCCCAAATGGTTTTTTTTTGATGAATATAATGAAATTCATCAATTTACTTTTGAAAAAAAGATTAATCATAATTTATTCAAATGGTGTTTCCCACTCTTTCGTTTGTTGGAAGAAAAACACCAAAAACTAAATATTGGACAATTTTTTTTTGATAATTTTTGTATATCCAAATACAACAAAATTTTTCCATCCGGCCAAATAATCGGTATACATACAGATTATTTGGTTATTAGATCAGGTAAACCTTATCTAGCTAGTAAGGGAGCTATTATTCATAATAATTGTGGTGGATCTGTGAAAGAAGGAGATACTCTAATAACGCTTATATATGAACGATTAAAATCCGCAGATATTATTCAGGGTCTACCTAAAGTAGAACAATTATTAGAAGCACGTTCGGTGAATTCAGTATCTATCAATTTAGAAAATAGTTTTGGAGATTGGAATAATGATATGAAAAAATATATTGGTTACCTTTGGGGATTTTTTCTAAGTGCAAAAATTGGTATGGAACAAGGACAAATAATTTTGGTGGATCAAATTCAAAAAGTTTATCAATCTCAGGGTGTATATGTCTCAAATAAACATATTGAAATTATTGTTCGACAAATGACTTCTAAATTTTTAACCTTAGAAAATGGAATAATTAATATTTTTTTACCAGGGGAACTTCTTGAATCTTCACGAGTACAAAAAATGAATCGTGTTTTAGAAGAAGCAATTCCCTATGAACCAATATTATTGGGAATAACCAAAGCATCTTTAAACACTCAAAGTTTTATTTCAGAAGCTAGTTTCCAAGAAACTACTCGAGTCTTAGCTAAAGCTGCTTTAAAAGGTCGAATTGATTGGTTAAAAGGTTTAAAAGAAAACGTAATTATTGGTGAAATAATCCCTGCTGGTACTGGATCTCAAGAAGTCCTTTGGCAAAGAATTCTTGAGAAAAAAAAAGAAATTTTTCTAAGAAAAAAAAAAAATTCTTTCAATAAAAAAATCAAAAATATTTTTTTGTATCGAAATATATTGAATGTTTCTCCAGCTATAAGAACTGTTCACAACGTATTGAAAGAATCAGCATCCAAGATTAACAGAAATATTTCATCTATTTAAAAAAATAGAAATTTTCATTAAATAATTATTGATGAAACTACAAATTCTATACATATCATACTATATATATATATATATATATATATATATATATAGTATGATATATATTTCACATATACATAATATATTTCTTTATCCACAAGAAATTGAACGAAAAATGAAACAAAAATCTTGGAATATTCATTTAGAAGAAATGATGGAAGCAGGTGTTCATTTCGGTCATCAAGCACGTAAATGGAATCCAAAAATGGCACCTTATATTTTTACGGAACGAAAAGGTATTCATATTATAAATCTTACTCAAACTGCTCGCTTTTTATCAGAAGCTTGTGATTTAGCTTCAAATGCTGCAAGTAAAGGAAAACAATTTTTGATGGTGGGAACGAAATATCAAGCTGCGGATTTAATAGCATCAGCAGCTTTAAAAGCGAGATGTCATTACGTAAATCAGAAATGGCTAGGGGGTATGTTAACAAATTGGTCAACTATAGAAACACGTCTTCGAAAATTTCAAGATTTAGAAAATAAAAAATTAGCTGGAGTGTTTGATCGACTTCCAAAAAAAGAAGCAGCTGATTTGGAAAGACAATTAGATCAATTACAAAAATATTTGGGTGGAATTAAATATATGACAACTTTACCTGATATTGTTATAGTTATTGATCAACAAAAAGAATTTACAGCCATTCAAGAATGTATAACCTTAGGAATTCCAACAATTTGTTTAGTTGATACTGATTGTGATCCGGATATGACGGATATACCAATCCCGGCTAATGATGATGCTAGAGCTTCTATTAGATGGATTTTGAATAAACTAACATCAGCTATTCGTGAAGGTCGTTATAATTCGATTGAAAACTCATAAATTTATGATTTAATAATAATAATAGCAATATTGAATTATTCTTTTTATCTCGTAGTGTTTTAATAAATTGGAATAGCAATAAAAAATTTTATTATTATTGTAATTACTTTATAAAAAAAGAGTTTGAAATAGAAAAATATTCGTGGAATAAAAAAATAATATGAATTTACAAAAAAAATAATTTATTTGTAAATTTGTTTTTTTAAAGGAGTAATATGCTCAATATTGTAGGAATTTTTAGCACTTTTAATTTTTTTTACGAAATTTCGAATGTTGAAGTAGGTCAACATTTTTATTGGCAATTAGGCAATTTTCAGGTCCATGCTCAAGTACTTATAACTTCTTGGATTGTAGTTACTATATTGCTAGGTCTAGCTGTTATAGCCACTCGTGATTTAAAAGCAATCCCGGCTGGTGGTCAAAATTTTGTAGAATATGTTCTGGAATTCATTCGAGATTTAACAAGGACACAAATTGGAGAAGAAGAATATCGTCCCTGGGTTCCTTTTGTGGGAACTATGTTTTTATTCATTTTTGTATCAAATTGGTCGGGCGCCCTTTTTCCTTGGCGAGTTTTAGAACTGCCAAATGGTGAACTTGCTGCACCTACAAATGATATTAATACTACAGTAGCATTAGCATTACTTACATCAGTAGCTTATTTCTATGCTGGTCTACACAAAAAAGGTTTAAGTTATTTTGGTAAATATATCCAGCCTACGCCAGTACTTTTACCAATTAATATTTTAGAAGATTTCACAAAGCCCTTGTCGCTTAGTTTTAGACTTTTTGGAAATATATTAGCTGATGAATTAGTTGTTGCTGTTCTTATTTCTCTAGTACCTTTAGTTATTCCTATACCCATGATGTTTTTAGGGTTATTTACGAGTGCTATTCAAGCTTTAATTTTTGCTACACTAGCAGCAGCATATATAGGAGAATCTATGGAGGGTCATCATTAAATTAATATTTGGTAAAAAAAAAATTATTATTATTATTTTTTCTAGAAAAAAAGTTTCCGTATTAAAAAACCAAAAAATTTAAAAAAATTGATTGATTAAAGCCTTTTTTAAATCGAAATATTTTTAGTGATACTATCACTTATAGAAAGAGACATTTTGAATTATTAATTGCTTTAAATAAATTATTAAAAATTTAAAAAAGCAATGGAGACCAGATTTCTATTAGAAATCTTTCCAAAATTATAGTTAGAGGAAATTATCATGAACCCTTTGATTTCTGCTGCTTCTGTTATTGCTGCTGGATTAGCAGTAGGTTTAGCTTCTATTGGACCTGGTATTGGTCAAGGCACTGCAGCTGGTCAGGCTGTAGAAGGTATTGCGAGACAACCTGAAGCAGAAGGTAAAATTAGAGGTACTTTATTACTAAGTCTAGCTTTTATGGAAGCTTTAACTATCTATGGATTAGTAGTAGCTTCGGCACTTTCATTCGCAAATCCTTTTGTTTAGTAATATATAAATAATATCTGAAAAATAATCTCCCTTCTCAAAAAAAAATGTTTTTTTTTTTGAGAGGAGTAAGAACAATTCAGGTATGATGAATTTTACAAATAAAAAAACATTTTTCGTATAGAAAATAAAAAAATTGATTAAGTCGGTTTTAAATGATAAAAAAATATAAAATGTGTAGAGTAAACAATAAACTCCGCAAAAAATTGGATAATCTAATAATTTAAAAAAGGAAAACACTATGGAAAATGGGATTGATTCTATTATTTCCCAAAGATTTTGGACTGTAGCTAATAATTTTGGACTAAATACAAACCTTTTGGAAACAAATTTAATTAATTTAGGTGTCGTTTTAGGTTTATTAATCTACTTTGGAAAGGGAGTGTGTGCGGATTGAATATTCGAATAAAATAATTGGATTTATCTAATAATACTTGAATAAACAAGTATGAAATCTCAACGAATTACTTCATAGGGAGCAAAAAAAATCTAAAGAACTATAGCATTTCGTAAAATCAAAAAAATTTTTTGATAGGGAAAAAAAATCGAAATGGTTAAAGCTTCATTGCTTAAAGTCGAGACACTGTTGGGATTTTCTTTATTCCACCAAGAAAAACTTGGTTGAAGATTTTTTTGATACATAACACTCGTATCGATACAATTATACAATTTAATTAGAACTTTCAATGTTTAATTAATATAGTAAGAATCTTCTAAAAACAATTTTTTTCAAGTGCTGAATCGACAACCTAACTTACGATTTATAATTATTCGAAACAAAAAAAAAAAAACAATCTTGTTGACAATTTAAAATATCTTTGTCAAAAGAGTCATCAATAATTATTTCGTGTTCCATAAAAACAAAAATGAATAAAGGCGACAAACCCAGTTAGTAAAAAAAAAATAAGAAAACTGGGCAGTAAAGCCGGGTGAATTGAAAAATTCATGTTCGGTTTGGGAAGAGATTATAAAAACTCCAATAGGAAATAATCTACTTCATTAAGTAATTTATTAAAAAATCGTAAATTTACCATTTTAAACACTATTCGTGATGCTGAAGAGCGCTATAAAGAAGCTACTTATAAGCTAGAACAGGCTAAAACTCGTTTGCAACAAGCGAAAATCAAAGCAAATGATATTCGGACAAGTGGATTATCCCAAATGGAAAGAGAAAAAAAAGATTTAATTGATGCTGCAGATGGAGATTTAAAAAGATTAGAAGATTCAAAAAATGCTACGATTCGCTTTGAAAAACAAAGAGCAATTGAACAGGTTCAACAACAAGTATCTCGCTTAGCACTGGAACGAGCTTTAGAAACATTAAAAAATTGTTTAAATAGTGAATTACATTTACGTATGATTGACCATAATATTGGCCTACTCAGGGCCATGGAAAGTACGCTTGAGTAACTTTCATGGGTTTTATCTTTTAAAAAACTAACTAATAGAAGCTAATGGTAAATATTCGACCCGACGAAATTAGCAGTGTTATTCGTACACAGATTGAGCAATACAATCAAGAAGTCAAAATTGTTAATATTGGGACCGTACTTCAAGTGGGGGATGGCATTGCTCGTATTTATGGACTTGATAAAGTAATGGCTGGTGAATTGGTAGAATTTGAAGATGGTACAGTAGGTATTGCTTTGAATTTAGAATCAGATAATGTTGGGGTAGTTTTAATGGGCGATGGACTAGCAATACAAGAAGGAAGTTCCGTAAAAGCAACAGGCCAAATAGCTCAAATACCTGTGAGTGAAGCTTATTTAGGTCGTGTCGTAAATGCTTTGGCTCAACCTATTGATGGAAAAGGCAAAATAGCAGCTTCTGAATCTAGATTAATAGAATCTCCAGCTCCTGGTATTATTTCTAGACGTTCCGTCTATGAACCAATGCAAACAGGTCTTATTGCTATTGACTCAATGATTCCCATTGGACGTGGCCAAAGAGAATTAATTATTGGTGATAGACAAACAGGTAAAACAGCTGTTGCTGTCGATACTATTTTAAATCAGAAAGGCCAAAATGTAATATGTGTTTATGTAGCTATTGGTCAAAAAGCATCTTCAGTAGCACAAGTTGTAAATACCTTTGAAGAACGTGGTGCTCTTGAATACACAATTGTTGTTACAGAAGCTGCAAATTCACCAGCTACATTACAATATCTCGCTCCTTATACAGGAGCAGCTTTGGCTGAATATTTCATGTACCGTAAACAACATACTCTTATTGTCTATGATGATCTTTCCAAACAAGCACAAGCTTATAGACAAATGTCTCTCTTATTAAGAAGACCACCTGGTCGAGAAGCTTATCCGGGAGATGTTTTCTATTTACATTCGCGTCTTCTAGAAAGAGCAGCTAAATTAAGTTCTCAATTAGGGGAAGGTAGTATGACCGCTTTACCTATTGTAGAAACCCAAGCAGGTGATGTCTCAGCTTACATTCCTACGAATGTTATTTCTATAACAGATGGACAAATATTTTTATCAGCTGATTTATTTAATGCTGGGATTCGACCAGCAATTAATGTAGGTATTTCTGTATCGAGAGTTGGATCTGCCGCACAAATTAAGGCTATGAAGCAAGTGGCTGGAAAATTAAAACTAGAACTTGCTCAATTTGCTGAGTTAGAAGCTTTCGCACAATTTGCTTCTGATCTTGATAAAGCAACTCAGAATCAATTAGCTAGAGGTCAGAGATTACGTGAATTATTAAAACAATCCCAATCAGCACCACTTAGTGTAGAAGAACAAGTAGCAACTATTTATACGGGAGTCAATGGTTATTTGGATGTATTAGAAACAGCACAAGTTAAAAAATTTCTTGTTCAATTACGTGAATATTTAATAACTAATAAACCACAGTTTATAGAAATTATTCGTTCGACCAAAGTTTTCACGGAACAAGCAGAAAATCTTTTGAAGCAAGCTATTAAGGAACATATAGAACTTTTTCTATTTCAGGAAGGCAAATAAAATATAATTTAAACTTTTTGTCTATTTCATTCTCTATAACGAATGATAAAACAATGAAAATTTGAATTACGTCCAATAGGATTCGAACCTATACTGGAGGTTTAGAAGACCTCTATCCTATCCTTTAGACGATGGACGTTATTGAAAAAGAAGAAAAAGCATAGAAAAATACTAGAACTTCAGTATTTTTCTATGCTTTTTCTTTTTTGAAAAGCGGGTAGCGGGAATCGAACCCGCATCATTAGCTTGGAAGGCTAAGGGTTATAGTCGACGTTTGATTGTTTATAAACGCCTCTATTTCAAAACCGAACATGAAAATTTATTTTCATTCGGCTCCTTTATAAATATACTGTAAAACCTAATTGAATGAGGTTGATATCTAAGTACTCTTGAAATTTAGAAATATATCTATAACATCTATGTTAGTTGTTTATATATATATTTTTTCTTCATCGATTCAACAACTGAAAAATAAATAAATAAAATACTTTATAGATGATCCTTTCAAAAAAAATAAAATATTTTCGGAAATGAAAATAAAACACTTTTTGATTACCTCGTTCCCCATTTCCATCGATTTCTTTTATCTTTTGGAAAACTTATTTCGCCGAGTCATTGTGAAAAAAAATGCTTATATCTCTAGCAAACTAAATTTATTTGATTCAAAACTATAATAGCACCAGTTTTTATTGTTTTTCTCACAATTGGTGATTCAGTTACGACGAAATTATCTGTTTTTGAATATCTCTCCATGGATTTTCATTAAAAAAAAAAAAAAAACGAAAAAAAAATATATATTTCATTTTTTTCAACTATTTCGCTCCGTGAATTCTTATAAAATTTTATACCAAAAATTCACATAAATAGTGTTTTCCCATTATTGCATAAATTAGGAGAGATTGGAACTCTTTCAGAAATGGGATTTGAACAAAAAAAAGGATCTTATGATCCTTTGACTTTTTCTTCAACTCAAAAACGAATCGCACTTTTACCACTAAACTATACCCGCTATAAACTAATAATAACATATTAAATATTTTATTTATTTGTTTTTGCAAACTCGAATCCCTCCCCGAAATAATATACAATTTTTTACTGATTCAATTCCGGGGATGGGAAATATAAATTACAAATTTCCTTTACGAGCTGCTAATAAAGCAATAACCAATGGACCTGATGCGACAATTAGACCTAAAACAGTAAGCTGTGCAATAACTTCTAAATTCATTTCGGTTTTACTTTCCTTTTTTACAAAATGTAGCGGTAACAAATTGAAATCGATACAATAATAACGAATCCATTTATTCAAAACTGTTTCTATTATTAGATGAAACGAAAATTATAACTTTTTTTCAACTTAATTAAGAATCATATCATATATATTTTTTTTTCAGTTCCAAATAATGAAGGAGAATAAAAAGTAATGGTTGCAATTTCAGACAATCAAATTATTGTAATCCTTTTAAGTGCTTTCGTAACAGGTATTTTGGCCTTAAGATTGGGCAAAGAATTGTATCAATGAATTATTTGAATTTCTAAGAAAATCCCGAATAATGTATACTTATAAAAACGTATTCAGAAATTTGAATAAATATTGTAAAAATAGATCCTGTAATTCTATTTAAAACTTGTTTTATGTAATTTTTTTAAAACAAACACGTAGTATATCATATATGTAAATATACATATTTAATAAATAATAAATGTTATATATATATATCTATTTATATATAAATATAGTATATTTAATATATTATTATCTTTGTATTTACATATACGGTATACTACTGTTTTTTTTACCCCTGTTTATATAATTTCGTATCTAATAATTTATAAAAGAAAACTCTTTTTGATTCGGAGAGATGGCCGAGTGGACGAAAGTGGCGGATTGCTAATCCGTTGTACGATTTATTTGTACCGAGGGTTCGAATCCCTCTCTCTCCAAAAGCAAAATATTTTTTATTCTTTACGCCCGGGATTACGTCCCGGATCATTAGATAAAAATCCAAAAACAAAAAGGGAAACAAAAAATATAACTATCGTATAAACAAATAGTTTAAGAGTAAGCATAACGTAGTCTCCAAGATCATTACTAGGAGTAAAATAGAATAAATTACAAATCTTATAAGATATTTTTTTCTTAATTCCGATAAAGATAAAAGGATTTGAACCCCCGTTAACCTAAATTAGGTTAAAATAATTTTGAAACTGTTCTGTGATTTCCTACGAATTTGATAAAATATATTACTAAAAGCGAATACTTGTTTCAATTTTTCTGTATTTCAATTTAAGTAATTTTTTTATCTCGTATCTGGTTCAGATACGAGATTAAAAAAAAAAATTGAAAGATTGGCACGGACCCCACCCGAAAAAAAATCATTAACCAAATTGATTTTATCGAAAACTTACAGAAGCTTGCCAAACAAAGGCTAAAAGAAGAAAAAACAAAGGTATAATTGGCATCACATCTACGATAGGATCAAAAATAGCATAAGCTTCAGGTAGTTTAACGAAAATAAAATTATTTGGATTAAACCCATTCTCTAAATAAATATTAAACATAACTAAATTTTGGATTCTTTATTAAATATTATTGCAGAAGTGGAATAGAAAATTTTAGTTTAAATAAGAAAAAACTACTAGATACATTTTACTACAAGTTCTTTTAGCTTTAAAGAGATTCTAATTCTTTTTCATTCCAATGAACTTTATCTATTCATTGACAGGTATAATAAAAAAAGATTTACTGAGGAAAATAAAAGTGGGGCGTGGCCAAGCGGTAAGGCAGCGGGTTTTGATCCCGTCATTCGTAGGTTCGAATCCTTCCGTCCCAGGATTTTTTTTAGATAAAATTTGTAAAAAATATATAAACACAATAGAATTGTACTACTACTACTACTACTATAGTATAATATTTTTCATTTATATTACGATAATGCCATAAAAAAGGCAAGCGGTTTTATTTTGTGATGGCCTGGAAAAAAAAAGATTATTTAATAAAGAGATTTTTATTTATGAAATTAGCTTATTGGATGTATGCTGGACCCGCTCATATTGGGACTTTGCGGGTAGCTAGTTCTTTTAAAAATGTTCATGCCATTATGCATGCTCCTTTGGGAGATGATTATTTCAATGTTATGCGCTCCATGTTAGAACGAGAAAGAGATTTTACCCCAGTAACTGCTAGTATAGTGGATCGTCATGTATTAGCTCGTGGATCTCAAGAAAAAGTAGTAGATAATATTACCCGAAAAGATAAACAAGAACATCCTGATTTGATTGTATTAACACCAACATGTACTTCGAGTATTTTACAAGAAGATTTACAGAATTTTGTTGATAGAGCTTCCACAATTTCAGATTCTGATGTAATTCTTGCGGATGTTAATCATTATCGAGTGAATGAACTTCAAGCTGCGGATAGAACATTGGAACAAGTAGTTCGATATTATTTAGATAAAGCTCGTCGACAAGGGGATCTGGATTTATCTCTAACAAATAAACCATCAGCAAATATAATAGGTATTTTTACATTGGGTTTTCATAATCAACACGATTGTCGTGAATTAAAACGTTTATTACAAGATTTAGGTATTGAAATAAATCAAGTAATTCCCGAGGGAAGTTTTGTTGAAAATCTTCATAAATTACCAAAAGCTTGGTTCAATTTAGTACCTTACCGTGAAACAGGTTTAATGACAGCAATATACTTGGAAAAAGAATTTGGAATGTCCTATATATCTACAACTCCCATGGGAATCGTAGATATAGCTAATTGTATTCGACAGATACAAGAACGAATTAATATTTGGTCTCCTATTTTATTGAATAAAAAAATAAATTATGAATCATATATCGATGAACAAACCAGATTTATTTCTCAAGCTGCTTGGTTTTCAAGATCTATAGATTGCCAAAATTTAACAGGGAAAAAAGCAGTAGTTTTTGGTGATGCAACCCATGCAGCAGCAATGACTAAAATTCTTGCTTGTGAAATGGGAATTCGTGTAAGTTGTGCTGGAACTTATTGTAAACATGACGAAGAATGGTTCAAAGAACAAGTTCAAAATTTTTGCGATGAGATACTTGTAACTGATGATCATACAGAAGTAGGAGATATGATTGCTCGTGTAGAACCTTCTGCAATTTTTGGCACCCAAATGGAACGTCATATTGGTAAACGTCTTGATATTCCCTGTGGAGTTATTTCTTCACCAGTTCATATTCAAAATTTTACTTTGGGTTATCGGCCTTTTCTTGGATATGAAGGTACCAATCAAATTGCAGATTTAGTTTATAACTCATTCACTTTAGGAATGGAAGATCATCTTTTAGAGATTTTTGGTGGTCATGATACTAAAGAAGTTATTACTAAATCTTTATCTACAGATATGGATTTAACTTGGAACTCCGAGAGTCAATTGGAATTGAGTAAAATTCCAGGTTTTGTTAGGGGAAAAATAAAAAGAAACACTGAAAAATTTGCACGACAAAATGGCATTGCAGAAATTACTATAGAAGCTATGTATGCTGCAAAAGAAGCCTTAAAAGCTTAAAGAATTTTAACGAAAGATTTATATTTAAATATAAATATATATCACTTCTTCAATTAGTTATTTTTTCTTTATATTGAGATAAATACAAAGAAAAATAACTAATTATAAAAAAAAAAAATTATGAATCTTTCTTTCTGTTTAATCCAATCATTTTTTTATTATCCATTCGTTTCTTATTGTCTATATATATATTTAGTCATTATCATTCCAGAAACAAAAACTATAGACAGAATTAATAATATTATTCAAATTTTATCTGAATGGATAATGAATAAAAAAAAATAATTCTGGATAAAAATAATAATTTAATTCATTTAGTTGCATTCTCGAATAGAATCGATAATTATAAATTAAAATATAAAATTTATAATGAATTGACAAAAAGATTTTACATATATATAATTATTTTGATAGTTTTTTATTTCTATGTTAATAAAATTAATTTCAAATTTTATTTAATTTTAGGGTTGCTAACTCAATGGTAGAGTACTCGGCTTTTAAGTGCGACTTGAATCTTTTCACATTCGGATGAAACAAAAAATCACCCAAATCATTATCAAATGGTTATAATATTACGACTAATCCCAAGAGGAAACTTTTCGGAGAAAATAGCATGTCGTTTCTTAGTCAGTAAAAAAAAGTTAATGGATAACGCTAAATTGCTTAAATCATAGGTAAATGAAGAACCAGCTTCTGTTTTGGAATTGTTTATCAAAACATACCCTCTATATTAATTAAGTTGTTAAAAGCTTTTTTAATTTCATACAGTTCATAAATGGGGGGAAAAAAATATTAACATTTAATAAATATTAAGTTAAAATTTTTTACTAAGAATGAGTCCTAAATACTTGAAATAATGTGTAGAAATTACTTGTGCGCTGACCAATCTTAAAATTTTATTAGGTCAGGAGAGCGATCTTTTCGGAATAAATCAAAAAAATTTCAGCTTTGAGATAGATTGCATCATGTATTGTATTTATCATTCCATATCTAAAAAAAAATTTATATAGGAACCATGACTAAGGTTTTTTCTGAAATTAGGGAGCTAAAAAAAATTAAAAAAAATAGTTATTGGCAAAAACCATTTTTATATCCACTTCTTTTTCAAGACGATCTTTACGGAATTGCATATAATCGATTTGTAAACAAATCGAAATATCAAAGAAATAAATTTTACGGTTTGAGTCACAAATTTAATTTCTTAACACTGAAACGTTTGATAAAAAAATTGCATCAATCTAAAAATTCATGGATTATATCTAATAAACTTATAAATAAATTTCAATTTGTTCAAGAAATTATAATAATTATTTATAATATCATTTTTTCATTTCAATCGGAAGTTTTTGCGGAGAGAACAAAAGACTGGAATAGTTCTCAATCCATCCATTCAGTATTTCCTTTTATTGAAGATAGGATTTATAATTCTAGTAGCTTTTTGGATATCAAAATACCATATTCTCTTCATCCAGAAATTTTTATTCGAATTATTCGTCAACATATTTTAGATATTTCATTTCTACATTTTTTGAGACTTTTACTTCATTGGAATGATAATATCATGATTATAGATCCATTATATTCGAAAAAAACCCAATTTTATCGTTTCTTATGGAATTTTCATATTCACAAAATAGAATATTCTTTAATTCATATATGTAAAGAAATTGCTGCGTTTCAATCCACTTCATTTTGGTTTTTTCTCAATAAAACTGACTTTGTCCGAAAAATTAGAAATCTATCAGAACAATCAGATTTTGAAATTATCCAGAATATAATGGGAAATAATATTTCGATTCATTATGTGAGATATCAAAATAATTCAATTTTAACTACAAATGAAAATATAAAATTATTAAAAAGAAACTGGAAAATTTTATTAATAGTTTTCTGGGAAAAATACTTTCATTTATGGCCCGAGCCATACAGAATATTTGTTAAAAATTCGTCTGTAAATCCTATTTATATCTTAGGATATATTCTACGTACCATAAAAAAATCCATCGTAATTAAATTTCAATTTGTAGATTATTCGATTGATACAGATTTAGTTACCAAAGAATTTTGTAGTATTATTCCGATAATACCTTCAATAAGATTATTAACAAAAGAAAAATTTTGTGATACTTCAGGACGTCCCATTTGTAAATTATCTTGGACAACCTTGACAGATCATGAAATTTTTCAGCGATTTGATCAAATAATAAAAAATATTTTTTATTTTTATGGTGGATGCTACAAAAAAAAAGGTTTGTACCAATTACAATATATTCTTCGATTTTCTTGTGCTAAAACCTTAGCATGTAAACATAAAAGCACTATACGTATTGTATGGAAAAAATATGGTTCAAATTTTATTAAAAATTCTATTTATTTCAAAAAAATAGAATCAATTTCTTCAATTTCGTGGCAAACAAATGCTAATATAAAAAAATTTTGGTATTTGAATATTACTCAAATAAATTATTTGGCGAATTTGCTACAGAAATTAAAGAATATATAAGATTATGAAAGATAAATAAAATACATGAAGAAAGCCGTATGCAATTAAAATTGCATGTACGGTTTGGGAAGAGATATTTCTAGTATTAATGGAATAATCAACTTCATCCGACAAGTTCCGGGTTCGAGCCCCGGGCAACCCATAGAGTCAAATATTTTTATAGACTTTTCAAATAAACAAAAATTTTTTTAGATATTTTAATATCGGTTGACATATAAACAAAACATGTGTAATAATATAGATTAACAGGTATAATTACTTGGGAAATTTTTAATTACTTCAAAAACCAAGTTTTATCATGACCGCAACTTTAGAAAGACGCGAAAGCGCAAGCATTTGGGGTCGCTTTTGCGACTGGGTTACCAGCACTGAAAATCGTCTATATATTGGATGGTTCGGTGTATTGATGATTCCTACTCTATTAACAGCAACTTCTGTATTCATCATTGCTTTTATCGCAGCTCCTCCAGTAGATATTGATGGTATTCGCGAACCTGTATCTGGGTCTCTTCTTTATGGAAATAACATCATTTCCGGTGCTATTATCCCAACCTCTGCAGCTATCGGATTACATTTTTATCCTATTTGGGAAGCAGCTTCTGTGGATGAATGGTTATACAACGGTGGTCCTTACGAACTTATTGTTCTTCATTTTCTACTTGGTGTAGCTTGCTACATGGGTCGTGAATGGGAACTTAGTTTTCGTTTAGGTATGCGTCCATGGATTGCTGTGGCATACTCAGCTCCTGTTGCTGCTGCTACCGCAGTTTTCTTAATTTACCCTATTGGTCAAGGAAGTTTTTCTGACGGTATGCCTTTAGGTATTTCTGGTACTTTCAATTTCATGATCGTATTCCAAGCTGAACACAACATCCTTATGCATCCATTTCATATGTTGGGTGTAGCTGGTGTATTCGGCGGCTCTCTATTTAGTGCTATGCATGGTTCCTTGGTAACTTCTAGTTTGATCCGAGAAACTACTGAAAATGAATCCGCTAATGCAGGTTACAAGTTTGGTCAAGAAGAAGAAACTTACAATATTGTAGCAGCTCATGGTTATTTCGGTAGATTAATTTTCCAATATGCTAGTTTCAACAATTCTCGTTCACTACATTTCTTCCTGGCTGCTTGGCCTGTTGTAGGTATTTGGTTCACGGCTTTGGGTATTAGCACCATGGCTTTCAACTTGAATGGTTTTAATTTCAACCAATCTGTAGTTGATAGCCAAGGTCGTGTAATAAACACTTGGGCTGATATTATCAACCGTGCAAATCTTGGTATGGAAGTTATGCATGAACGTAACGCTCACAACTTTCCTCTAGATTTAGCTGCTATTGAAGCTCCAGCTGTTAACGGTTAATACCTCCGGTTTGGAATAAAAAACAAACGGTATTGTTCTAGTTATAAACAAAAAAAAAGATAATTTTTTTCTTTTTTTTTTGTTTCTGAGAGAACAAATAGAAATAATGATTTTTTAAATTTTAAATTTAAAAAGTCATTATTTCTAAAAATTACCACAAAATGGCGGACGTAGCCAAGTGGATTAAGGCAGTGGATTGTGGATCCTCCACGCGCGGGTTCAATTCCCGTCGTTCGCCCGAAATTAAAAAATTTATCGTTCTCTTCAGTTGACGGAAACCTTTCTTTATGTCATTATAAGAAAGATGATACATGAATAAAAACCAGTTTGTGGAAAGAAAAAAAATTATTTTTTACTAGATTCGAAAGAAAAAATGGTGTAAATTAGTTCTTGAATATTGAAAAATATATAACAATTTTTTAGATTTTTGTAGGATTAATCCATATTTCAAAAGATAAAAAAAATAATTATTTGTTCAAAATTTCAATAAAGAAATATATTTATTAGTAAAATGTTATGTAACTGTTGCAAAACAATGAAACAAAAATTACCAGAAAGAAGATCTTCATATAAAAATTTTAATTTAGATCAGATACGGACAAAAACTCAATTTTTTTCAAAATTGTGGACAAAATGTAGTTTAATTGGATTGTTGATCGCAATATTAAAAAAAAAAAAACATCTAAAAAATTCATTTTATTTTCAAATCATTCCTTTTTCACATAATTCACGAAAAAATAAAAATTTGATACAAAATACTTTAATCTTGTTCGCATTTTTCATTTATATTTCTATATATTATTTGGGAAAGAGAGAAATTGTTAAACGAAAGAAATTTAATTTTACAAAAATTCAAAGAAGAATTCATGATAGAGAAGATTATAAGGACATATATTTAAAATCTTTTCGAAATTTTTATAATCATATTTATTTCAACAATTCAAATTACGCTTGTATGGGTGGAAAAGTAGAAAAAAATGAGTTTATTGATTTTGTTAATCCTAATAAAAATAATTTAAAACGGATGAAAAAAATTCTCTACATGGATAATAAACCACTTTTTAAATCTATTTCAATTCATCAATCTTTTTTTTCTTCTCAAAAAGAACCAGAATTTTTCAGGAAGTATTTAGCGGTCGAAAACGAAATAAATAAATTTATTTCACAGCGAAAAATCAAAAATAATTTGAAAAACCCAATTTGTTATGATTTTTTCGAATTATATTCGATAAGAGAGTTTGTCAAAAATATTATTATCAATAAAAATTTTGATAAAATTTTAAAAAATACGAAAAATATTCATTATTCAGAAAATTTTATTGAATCAGATGATATTGGAATAATTATTTTTATAAAGATTCAAAAAAATTATTCCAATTTTTTATGGAATTACTCCCTTCCACTTAATCCCGCATATGATATTATTCCACAGAATTTTTTTTTTAATAAAAGAATTTTAGATTCATTTTGGAAAAAATGGAAACGATTGTTTTTAGAAATTTTATATTCATTAGTACAAAGATTTGACGAATTAAAAAATTCAAATGTCTTCATAAATTGTATGAAATTAAAACAAGATTCAACAACAAAAAATGATCAATTGAATTTTTTGATAGATAAATATAATAAAATTAAAGATCCTAATTTATTACTTTTACAATTATTATCAAATCAAAATGAAATTAGTAGCACTAATGGTAATCACAAAAAAAAATCAATAAATAATTATTTACTAATTCAAAAAATATTAAATAAATATAATTTAAATTTTATAAAAAATCCAATCCAGCAGATTCAATTTTTTAATTTTTACTTAAAAAAAAAATTGCCTTCAATATCAAATAGTAATTATAAAAAAAGAACTATAATTCATAAATACTTTCTAACTTGGGAAACAATTATAATAAAAAATTCTGTTTGCGATATTGAGGATATGGCATATAATAAATTAATATTTCAAGTTTATGAATGGTTTTTTAATATTTCTAATTCAAAATTTATGGATTTATCAAAAAAAATTATTTCTAATAGTTTTTTTATGAAAATAAAATTCATTAAAATTTTGGAAATATTTTTTCGAAATAATAATTCAAAAAATATTAATGAAATTTATAATTCTTTGTTAATTTCAAATCATACTTTTAATCTTTATCACAAAAATGATAAATTATTTGATAAATCCAAAAGATCTATTAATAAAGATTTATTAATACAATTTAATTTTAATGACAAAAGTATAAATAATTGGATTGTTGACTTATTCATTAATGAGATAAACGAGGAATTCTTTTTAAATTCTTTTAATAATTTAACACCTTCTAAAAATGATTTCTTTAATTATGTAATAAACACTAAATTAGTATCAACTTCCAATAATGAAATAAATTTTATAAATAATTTACAAAAGATTCGATTAAATTGTAATAAACGATTCTTTTTTTATTTGAAAAAGTTGCATATCCAGAGTTTTGATATGATATATTCGCAATTTCTAAAAAATCTATTAAAATACAATGGATTTGCTACAATCATAAAACAAAAATTTTTGATTATTTTTGAAAAAAAAATTATTATGCTTGCTCAATCGCAAATATCTAATATTTTATTACCAGAAATATCATATAAAAATTCGGAATTTCATTTTTTTTACAATTTGAATTACCCATCTTTTCCTAAATATTTTTTTATAAGAAATTACTCAGAAAATTTTGTTAAGGGTATGTTGATAACACAGCCAAATAATACAAAATTAGAGAAATCCTATTACAATGTGGCGTATTTAAAATCATTAGTAAGAAGCAAAAATAGAAATAGTGAGACATTTCGATCAATAAATAAAATTTTTATATATCTGAAGTATTCTAAACATCAGAATTCGGAATACGAAATTAGGGACAAAGAAATACAAAATACAAATAAAATTAGTAAATATAATCAATTTCAAAAATTTGATTTCTTTGTGAGATTCATTTCATTTGAAAAGTATACTTCATGGTTTTTTACATTTGAATGGTGGAATTTTTACATTCATATATTTTTAGAAAAATTCCGAGAAGTTTTTTTAACAATTATTTATCATTTTGAATATTTAGTAGATGATAATATTCGGGTTACACGAAAAAAATTTTTAAGTTTATGGGATAATGAAAAAATTTTCCATGATTTAATTTTAAAATGGAATTCACGTATTTTTTTAGATTATGAAGAAAAAATAATATTCAATTTTGTATGGTCAAAATTTCAATTAATAAATAATTGGAATAGTTTACATTGGACCGTTTTTACCCTCATTTCCTTTTTTTTGTTATCTTATAAAAATTCTTTTTCAATTTGGATAGGTTCGGATTGTATTGATTTATGGAAATATTTTGAAACGATAAAATATTTAACAGATACTTCAAGAGTCTATTATTTTACCAAATTAATGCATCATAATAAGATAGAATTGAATAAAACAGAAAATTCAGTAATTTATTTTTTTAAAAATTTAAAACACTATGCAATAAATATCCGATTTTTTTTATTAACGAAGAAAAAATTGGAGAAATTGTTAATCATCAATAAAACTTTAGATCTTTCTCGTAGAAAAAGAAACTTATTGGTTCAGTCTTTAATTACACAGACAAGGCTAAAAGAATACGGGTTTCAATTATATCCTAAACAAAAATTATTAAATGATGAATTTGGTTACCGAGCCACTAATCAACCTGGACTTTCATATTTACGATATTTATCCAGAATATTAAAAAAAAATTTGGTTAATTACCCTTTACATTTTACAGATAAATGGATCTATTTTACCTTTTTGCAAAAAATCATTTTTTCGCAAACATTACGTCAGGAGAAAGAACTTAATCCCGGATTTCAAAGAAAACCAATACCGCTTCAGTTCGGATTATCCCGTTCAAAAGGTATTTTATTAATAGGTCCAGTAGAAACTGGGCGTTCTTATTTAATTAAAAATTTAGCGGCAGATTCTTATGTTCCTTTATTAGGAATATCTATAAACAAATTTTTATATAATAAACCAGACGTCCTAACAGAGAGTTGGATGAATATTTTAATAGAAAGTTTACGTAGACTAAATCTTATTTTAGACCTTGCAAAAGGAATGTCACCTTGCATTATATGGATACAAAATATTCATCAATTAGATGTTAATCGTCCAACTCAGAATATAGAATCTGACCCAACGTTTTTACTTGGTATTTTATTAAAACATTTTCAAACTGGTTTTATAAAAACTCGAACCGATAAAAATATAATTATGATTGGTTCTACTCATATTCCAAAAAAAGTGGATCCAGCTCTCATTTCTCCAGATCGATTAGATAGGATAATAAATATCCGATTATTCAATAATTATCAAAAGAAAAATCAATTTTTTATTTTACTAAATAAAAATAATCTTCAATTAAAGAAAAATTTATTATATTTTAATGAATTTGATTCTAGAACTATAGGATATAATATAAGGGATCTAGCAGCACTCACTAATGAAGTTTTATTAATAAGTATTACAAGAAATCAATCAGTCGTATATACGGATACTATGAAATTAGCTTTTCATAGACAAATTTTTGGATTTACTTATACGGGCAATAAACCCAATTTTCAACACAATTTTCAAAATTTACTTTATAAAATAGGAAGAGCTGTTATACAAAATATTTTAATAAAGGATTCTGCTAAAAATCCTTTAAATATTACTAATTTTTTATGGAAGAAAAAATTTTATTATTTATCACAATGGTATTTAGAACCTTCTGTTGATGAATCAATCGTAAAAGAATTTACAATTCTAACTCATGTTTTAGGTTGCTTAGCTGGAACAGCTGCTCGAGATTCTTGGTTCTTACTAAAAAATCGGGAGAATTCGATTCCCCTTGATAAATCAGTTGAGAATGATTTAAATTTAGCCTCTAATATTTTAGAAAGTTTTTCTATGGAGTTTCCCTGGTTAGAAATATGCGAGACTCCATTTGTTAATTATGAACGACGAGAAATAAAAACGTTACCAACAAGACATTTTTTAAGTATTATGCAGAATGGAGTTTTTGCTATAGCAAATAAAAGTATTCTTCATTCTTGGAATAACTCTCAGTACGAATCATTAATATCTCGACGTAAACTTCTTAATGAAAAAAATTGTGAATTTCAAAATACTGCTTGGTCGCCTAGATTTTGGCGTTTGAGTTTTTTTCGTAGTCATTTGTTCGATTGGATAAAAAGACCTAATGATTTTGAATTTTCGTATAAATTTCCATTTTCGAAAAAAGAATATATGATTCCTAATAACTTAAAAGAAAAAAACCATTTTAATCCATTGATAGGAGTGGAGAAGGAACAACTCATTTATGAAAGAATTTTACCTAGGGTAAGAAAAAGAAATGTCCAAGAATTAGAATCTCAATTTGAACAAATTTTATTAGAGGAGCAATCTGAAATCCTAGGATTTTTTAGATCATCGACACAGTATCGGATGGAATATCAATTAGAAAACAAACCAAGATTATTTATTGGAAAACGAATTCTTTGGGATCCTATAGGTTCCTTTCTACAAATCCGTCATTTTATTTTTTCACGTCGAGATTTTTTTGTAGATGAGGAAATGTTAAGAAGACTTTATGTAACTTACGGAGTTAGAAGGGAAAGGGAGCGATCTCTTTATAATAACAGAATTAAACGATTTTTTCTTTATCGTGGATATAACAAAGATTTGATCAATAAATTATCTGTTCGTTGGTGGAATCAATTACCGATGGATGAAAAACAAAATATTGATATGTTAAAACGAATTGAAAAAATAGGTATTCGATTAAAACGCCCTCAAATTTTTACTCCAGTTTATTTGTATCAAGGTTGGTTGATCGAAAATTTGCCAGAAAAATTTACTCGTTTCGAATTTTTAGCTCATCGACAAAGATGGCTTGGAGTTACTAATTCATTAGTGCCTGATTCTTTCGCTTATACAACTCTTTTAGAAAGTTATCAATATTTGTTAGAATTTTTTTTAAATAAAAAAAGATTATTGAATCAAATTGCAAAAATGTTATTGGTAAGGAAATGGCTTTTTCAAAATGAGATTGGATCTCTGATCCATAGTCATGAAAAAGAAAAAATTTGAAATGTTAATAAATAGAGAATAAAATATTATATAAATAATAAATACCTAATTGTGTGTAAATAATTTTTTATTAATATAATAAATATTTTTTTTTGTTAAAAATCTTTTGTAGAAATAAAATCGGGATTGACGGGGCTCGAACCCGCAACTTCCGTCTTGACAGGGCGGTACTCTAACCAATTGAACTACAATCCCATTGAATTAAAAATATTGCATTCATTCCTAATTTACTAATAGATATTTCTACGAAATCCTTGAATTCTACATCGCATATGAATGCAAACGAAAATTTTAATTATTTTATATTATTTTTTATACTATTTTATTTCTGCTATTATCTTTCTACAGATTTACTATTTTTTAAACAAAGTGAATTAAAAGGTTAATCTTGGGCCGAGCTGGATTTGAACCAGCGTAGGCATTGCCAGCGGATTTACAGTCCGTCCCCATTAACCGCTCGAGCATCGACCCAGATAGAAATATTTTTTCTACTCAAAATTTCAAGGAATATTTTTAATTATTCGAAGGATTTTTTTAAATACCCCCAGGGGAAGTCGAATCCCCGTCGCCTCCTTGAAAGAGAGATGTCCTGGGCCACTAGACGATGGGGGCTTAGTTCCTTAACTTCATTTTACTCAATGTATCATTTAGTGTCAATAGTACGTTGCAATGCAAGGTAGTAAATTTTTTTTTGAGTAGGAGCAATCAATATGGGTATTCTTGTTCATAATGTATCTAAGTCATTAGGTTATTCGAAAATACTTGATCGTGTAAATTTATACGTACCAGAATTTTCTTTAATAGCTCTTTTGGGTCCTTCTGGTTCTGGAAAATCAAGTTTATTACGAATTATCGCAGGTCTTGATAATTGTGATCAGGGAAATATTTGGTTACATGGTATAGATATGACTAATAGTTCTATACAATATCGAAGAATAAGTTTTGTATTTCAAAATTATGCCCTTTTCAAACATATGACAGTTTATGAAAACATATCATTCGGACTTCAATTACGTAAATTTTCATCTAATAAAATAAAAAACAAAGTAAATAATTTATTAAATTGTTTACGAATAGCGGACGTATCTTTCGAATATCCATCACAACTTTCTGGAGGACAAAAACAACGTGTAGCTCTTGCTCGGAGTCTAGCAATTCAACCCGATTTTCTTTTGCTGGATGAACCTTTTGGCGCATTAGACGAAGAATTGCGTAGACATTTAAGGAAATGGTTAAAACGTTACTTACAAAATAATAAAATAACTACAATTATGGTTACTCATGATCAGGGAGAAGCAATTTCAATGGCTGATGAAATAGCAATTTTAAAAGAAGGTCGTCTCCTGCAACAAGGAAAACCTAAAAATCTTTATGATCAACCAATTAATTATTTTGTTGGTATTTTTTTGGGATCATTGATTGAAGTTCCAAAATCCAATGGATCAATAGGTTCCGAAATTGTAGAAACAAAAAATCCGAAAAATTTACAAAAATTTGCTTCTGATCCGATCTGGATAGGGATATTTGCTAATCGATCAATATATAAATATCGTTTTTTTTTACGACCTTATGAATTTAGTATAAAATCTGAAAAGGAGACAGAGTCTACATCTGTTAAAATTAAAACAATTATTTATAAAAGAACCTTTGTTCAACTTAATCTTATCGTAACTTCCTTTCTATGGAATTTAAGTATTCCAATAGGTTATCAAGCTTTTCGCAATTTACATATTGAATTTTTCATACAAGAACTTTATATAAAACCTAGAATTGAAGTTTTTTTACGAGCTTACTCCATGCCATGTATTTAAATTAATATGTTTTTATAAAAAAATAGTGAATAATAATTTTAATTAAGTAGTCAATATGATTATTTTTGTTACGAAATAGAAAAACTAATTTCATGAAATTGTCAATTTAGTTATTTTTTTGATGAAATTGACAATTTCATAATTTTCTAATTAAAAAAAATATGTTTTATATATATTAAAATATATTAATTACAGCCCTTTTAACTCAGTGGTAGAGTAACGCCATGGTAAGGCGTAAGTCATCGGTTCAAATCCGATAAAGGGCTTTCGATTTTATCCAATATAAGACTAATGAAGTGAGCTTTTTTATTTCATTAACTAAATTTTAGTTAACCTGAGTTATAATCCATTGTAATAAATGGCTATTCTAGTGTTGTAGTTTAGTATATTCAAAAGATATAATCGTACAAAAATACTTACTATTTTTTTTGAGTTGAATCTTCTTATAGAAAAAATATAATGCAATTTTTTTTTCGTATTTATCGAGATTTAAACAAAAGAAATAGTAAAATTATCAGGTTAATAGGGTATAATCTAATACAACGTGAAATTCATATTGAATTTTCTAATATGTATTTCTTCAGATTTATAGAATTAAATAAATTGACTGAATGATATTTTTTCTAGTTGGGTTTGAAGAATAGAAAAAACATCAAAGTGATTTTTTTCAATTTTGAGCAAAGGAGACATACGGGCATTAAAACAAAGAAAAGAAAAGTTTACCTCTCTTTAGATTTTATTCTATTATGAGATTCATTAAAAAACGTATATACGATCGAAATGAAAAAATTAAAATTTTTTAGGTACTTAAAAATGGTTGAAGTAACTTAAAGGAGAATAATCATTATGACTATAGCCATTGGAAAATCTTCCAAAGAACCAAAAGGTTTATTTGATAGCATGGATGACTGGCTGAGAAGAGACCGTTTTGTATTTGTAGGTTGGTCTGGTTTATTGCTTTTTCCCTGTGCATATTTTTCTCTAGGTGGATGGTTCACAGGTACTACTTTTGTAACTTCGTGGTATACTCACGGATTGGCTAGTTCTTATTTAGAAGGTTGTAATTTTTTAACCGCCGCTGTCTCGACCCCAGCCAATAGTTTAGCACATTCTTTGTTATTATTGTGGGGACCCGAAGCACAAGGAGATTTTACTCGTTGGTGCCAATTAGGTGGTTTATGGACCTTCGTGGCTCTTCATGGTGCCTTTGCTTTAATAGGTTTCATGCTACGTCAATTTGAACTTGCTCGATCTGTTCAATTACGTCCTTACAATGCAATTGCTTTTACTGGCCCATTTGCAGTTTTCGTGTCTGTTTTTCTCATTTATCCTTTGGGTCAATCCGGGTGGTTTTTTGCACCCAGTTTCGGAGTTGCTGCAATTTTTAGGTCTATACTTTTCTTTCAAGGTTTTCATAATTGGACTTTGAACCCATTTCATATGATGGGAGTTGCTGGAGTTCTAGGTGCAGCTCTTCTATGTGCTATTCACGGTGCTACCGTTGAAAATACATTATTCGAAGATGGTGATGGCGCAAATACATTTCGCGCTTTTAATCCAACTCAATCAGAAGAAACATATTCTTTTGTTACTGCGAATAGGTTTTGGTCCCAAATTTTTGGTGTTGCTTTTTCAAACAAGCGTTGGTTACATTTTTTTATGCTATTTGTGCCGGTAACTGGCTTATGGATGAGTGCTATTGGAGTTGTTGGGTTAGCTTTGAATTTACGGGCATATGATTTTGTTTCCCAGGAGATTCGTGCAGCAGAGGATCCTGAATTTGAAACTTTTTACACCAAAAACATTTTATTAAATGAAGGTATTCGAGCTTGGATGGCAGCTCAAGATCAGCCTCATGAAAATCTTGTATTCCCCGAGGAGGTTCTACCACGTGGAAACGCTCTTTAATGGAACTTTAGCTTTAGGTGGTCGTGATCAAGAAACTACAGGTTTTGCTTGGTGGGCTGGTAATGCCCGACTTATTAATTTATCTGGAAAGTTATTAGGTGCTCACGTTGCTCATGCTGGATTAATCGTTTTCTGGGCTGGAGCAATGAATTTGTTTGAAGTTGCTCATTTTGTGCCAGAAAAACCTATGTACGAACAAGGATTAATTTTATTGCCTCATCTAGCAACTCTTGGTTGGGGTGTTGGTCCTGGCGGAGAGATTGTAGATACTTTCCCATATTTTGTATCTGGGGTTCTTCATTTAATTTCTTCTGCTGTTTTAGGTTTTGGGGGGATCTATCATGCACTTATTGGACCAGAAACTTTGGAAGAGTCTTTTCCTTTTTTTGGTTATGTGTGGAAAGATAAAAATAAAATGACTACTATTTTAGGTATTCACTTAATTTTATTAGGTGCTGGTGCTTTTCTATTAGTATTCAAAGCTCTTTATTTTGGAGGTATTTATGATACTTGGGCCCCGGGTGGTGGGGACGTTAGAAAAATCACGAATTTAACTCTTAATCCAAGCGTAATATTTGGTTACCTACTTAAATCACCTTTTGGCGGTGAGGGTTGGATTGTTAGTGTAGATAATTTAGAAGACATAATCGGGGGACATGTGTGGCTAGGTTCTATTTGTATCTTTGGCGGAATTTGGCATATATTAACAAAACCTTTTGCTTGGGCTCGTCGTGCTTTTGTATGGTCGGGAGAAGCTTATTTATCTTACAGTTTAGCAGCTATTTCCGTTTTTGGTATTATAGCTTGTTGCTTTGTTTGGTTCAATAATACGGCTTATCCAAGTGAATTTTATGGACCTACTGGTCCAGAAGCTTCTCAAGCTCAAGCTTTTACTTTCTTAGTAAGAGATCAACGTCTTGGAGCTAATGTTGGTTCAGCCCAAGGACCTACCGGTTTAGGTAAATATATCATGCGTTCCCCCACTGGGGAGATTATTTTTGGTGGAGAAACTATGCGTTTTTGGGATCTTCGTGCTCCATGGTTAGAACCATTAAGAGGTCCAAATGGTTTAGATTTAAGTAAATTGAAAAAAGACATACAACCTTGGCAAGAACGACGCTCTGCTGAATATATGACTCACGCTCCTCTAGGGTCACTAAATTCTGTGGGTGGAGTTGCTACTGAAATTAATGCTGTTAATTACGTTTCACCTCGAAGTTGGTTATCCACGTCCCATTTTGTTTTGGGTTTCTTCTTTTTCGTAGGTCATTTATGGCACGCCGGAAGAGCTCGTGCTGCTGCTGCTGGATTTGAAAAAGGAATTGACCGTGATTTTGAACCTGCACTTTCTATGACTCCTCTTAATTAAAATAATCGAAAAGAAAATGAATAAGAAAATGAAATTTAGATTTTCTATATTTTTCTTATTCATTTTCTTTCCGAACTTTCTTTCATTCTTATGTTAAAATGAATATTTACCAAGAAAAGGAGAGAGAGGGATTCGAACCCTCGATAGTTTAAATAACTATATCGATTTTCAAGACCGACGCCATGAACCACTCGGCCATCTCTCCTGATTGATATAATGGTTTTTCACGAAAATATTACGAAGATATTATTCTATGGTATGATTTTTCATCATTATTATTACTATTGGTAAAACTTCAAGAATCACGACTATGACTATAGCGTTCCAGTTAGCTGTATTTGCATTAATTGCTATTTCATTCTTATTAATTATTGGTGTACCCGTCGTATTGGCTTCTCCAGGTGGTTGGCTAAGTAATAAAAATACTGTTTTTTCGGGTGCCTCATTGTGGATTGGATTAGTTTTTTTAGTAGGCATTCTTAATTCTTCTATATCTTAAATTTGATAAAAAAATGGAATTTAACCAATTCTTGATATATCTTTTCGATTTACGATCTATTATAGAGTCTAAAATCGTTTTAAGCAAGTGTTTTAAATAAACAAATAAACGTTTTGAAAAAAAAAAAATTGATGGATGAATTCGATACTTTCATATATAAATCTAATTATATATATATATATATATATCTCTATAATGTAGATATATAATTAGATTTATATATGAAAGTATAAATAAAAGCGAGTATAGTTTAATGGTAAAATTTCTCTTTGCCAAGGAGAATACGCGGGTTCGATTCCCGCTACCCGCCTTTATATATAGATCTAAATTTTTAAAATAAAATTATATGGCGGAGACAGGATTCGAACCTATGACCTCAAGGTTATGAGCCTTGCGAGCTACCAGACTGCTCTACTCCGCGTTTTTATTTGCAATATAATACTATTAAAAAAAAACTACGTAAGTTTTTTATAACCTCCTCTCAGTGAGGAGGTTACATAATCCGCGATCCTTACCAACTAGATTTCACAACCCCAGGCAGTAAACATGCATGAGCCATTTCACGTAGTAAATGTCTGGATAATCCGAAATCACGGTAATTAGCCCTAGGTCTTCCAGTTAAGAAACAACGACGGTGAAGACGACTTGGTGCACTATTACGAGGTAAAGATTGTAATTTTCTACGAATTTTCCACTTTTCATCCAGGGATAAAACCTCATTAATCTCTATTTTTAAAGAATTACGTATAATTCTATATTTTTTTTCCAAATTCTGTCTCTTTATCTCCCTTTCAATAAGACTTTTTTTCGCCATAATTGTTTTCTCAATAAAATATAAGAAATTTTTTTTTTTGATTCAATAATGAATTAACCGAATCTACCCGATGTAGAAGCAATTAAAAAAGCAGCATAAGTAAATATATAACCTACAGAAAAATGAGCTAATCCAACTAATCTTGCTTGAACGATAGAAAGAGCTACTGGTTTATCTTTCCATCGAACTAAATTAGCTAACGGAGTACGTTCATGAGCCCATGCTAAAGTTTCAATAAGTTCTTGCCAATATCCACGCCAAGATATTAGAAACATAAATCCAGTAGCCCAAACAAGATGTCCAAATAAAAACATCCAAGCCCAAACGGATAAACTATTCATTCCAAAAGGATTATATCCGTTAATCAATTGCGAAGAATTCAACCACAAATAATCTCTTAGCCAACCCATTAAATAAGTAGAGGATTCATTAAATTGTGCTACATTTCCTTGCCACAGTGTAATATGTTTCCAATGCCAATAGAAAGTGACCCATCCAATCGTATTTAACATCCAGAAAACTGCTAAATAAAAAGCATCCCAAGCGGAAATGTCACAAGTACCACCTCGACCTGGACCATCACAAGGAAAACTATAACCAAATTCTTTTTTATCAGGCATTAACTTAGACCCACGTGCATCTAAAGCACCTTTTACTAATATTAGCGTAGTCGTATGTAAACCTAAAGCAATAGCATGATGAACTAAAAAATCCCCAGGACCTATTGTTAAGAAAAGTGAGTTACTATTATTATTTATAGCATCTAACCAACCGGGTAACCAGATACTTCGACCAGCATTAAAAGCTGGACTATTTGTTGATGATAAAAGCACATCAAAACCATATAAAGCCTTACCATGAGCAGACTGTATCCATTGAGCAAAAATAGGTTCAATTAAAATTTGCTTTTCAGGGGTACCAAAAGCAAGCATTGCATCATTATGGACATAAAGTCCTAAGGTATGGAAACCCAAAAATAAACTGGCCCAACTCAAATGAGATATTATAGCTTCTTTATGTTCCAACATTCGAGCTAATACATTATCTTTATTTTGTTCGGGATTGTAATCTCTGATAAAGAAAATAGCTCCATGAGCAAAAGCACCTGTCATAATAAACCCAGCAATATATTGGTGATGAGTATATAATGCAGCTTGGGTTGTGAAATCCTGTGCGAGAAAAGCATAAGGGGGTAAAGAATACATATGTTGAGCCACTAGTGAGGTTATAACTCCCAAAGAAGCTAAAGCAAGACCTAATTGAAAATGAAGAGAATTGTTGATAGTGTCATAAAGTCCTTTATGTCCCCGACCTAATCGTCCTCCAGGAGGGGTATGTGTTTCGAGAATTTCTTTGATACTATGTCCAATTCCAAAATTGGTTCTATACATATGACCAGCTATAATAAAAACAACTGCAATAGCTAAGTGGTGATGAGCCATATCAGTCAACCATAAACTTTGAGTTTGTGGATGAAACCCTCCAATAAAAGTTAAAATAGCAGTACCAGCTCCTTGAGAAGTACCAAAGAAATGATTACTCGAATCGGGATTTTGAGCATACACATTCCATTGACCTGCAAAAAAAGGACCTAAACCTTGAGGATGCGGTAATACCGTTAAAAAATTTCCCCATCTAACGTGTTCTCCCCTCGATTCAGGGATTGCAACATGAACCAAATGACCTGTCCAAGCCAAAGAACTTACACCAAAAAGTCCGGATAAATGATGATTTAAACGAGATTCAGCATTTTTAAACCAGGAAACTTTAGGTTTCCATTTCGGTTGTAAGTGTAACCAACCGGCAATTAAGGAAAGAGAAGACAAAACAACTAAAAAAAGAGCTCCATTATAAAGATCTTGATTCGTGCGTAAACCAATGGTATACCACCATTGATATACACCAGAATATGCGATATTAACTGGTCCAGAAGCTCCTCCTCGAGTAAAAGCTTCAACTGCTGGTTGACCAAAATGAGGATCCCAAATTGCATGAGCAATTGGTCTTACATGTAAAGGGTCTTGTACCCAAGCCTCGAAATTACCTTGCCAAGCAACATGAAATAAATTACCAGAAGTCCATAAAAAAATTATGGCTAATTGACCAAAATGTGAAGCAAAAATTTTTTGATAAAGGCGCTCCTCAGTTATATCATCATGACTTTCAAAATCATGTGCAGTAGCAATGCCAAACCAAATACGACGAGTTGTTGGGTCTTGAGATAGGCCCTGGCTGAACTTTGGAAATCTTGATGCCATAATGCTTTTCAAATCCTCCTTAGCCATTATCCTACTGCAATAATTCTTGCTAGGAAGAATGCCCACGTTGTGGCAATTCCACCTAGAAGGTAGTGAGCAACTCCCACAGCACGGCCTTGTATAATACTTAAGGCTCTAGGCTGGATAGCAGGAGCAACTTTTAACTTATTGTGAGCCCAAACAATGGATTCAATAAGCTCTTGCCAATAGCCACGACCACTAAATAGAAACATTAGACTGAAAGCCCAAACGAAGTGAGCACCTAAGAACAAAAGACCATAAGCAGATAGAGAGGACCCATAGGATTGAATTACCTGAGAAGCTTGCGCCCATAAGAAATCACGCAACCAACCATTAATTGTGATTGAACTTTGTGCAAAATTTCCTCCAGTAATATGGGTAACAACGCCTTGTTCACTTATATTGCCCCAAACATCAGATTGCATTTTCCAGCTAAAATGGAAAATAACAACAGAAATTGCATTATACATCCAGAATAGGCCCAGAAAAACATGATCCCATGCAGATACTTGGCAGGTTCCGCCTCTGCCAGGTCCATCACAAGGAAAACGAAATCCAAGATTAGCTTTATCTGGTATTAGGCGAGAACTACGAGCAAATAAAACACCTTTCAGTAAAATTAACACTGTTACATGAATTGTAAATGCGTGAATATGATGTACCAAAAAATCAGCAGTTCCTAATGGAATTGGTAATAAAGCAACTTTGCTACTTACGGTAATTATGTTGCCACCTCCCCAAGTTAAACTAGTACTTGCCGAAGCATTTGGAGCAGTAAAATCAGGTGCTAAAGCATGAGTATTTTGTATCCACTGAGCAAAAATAGGTTGTAATTGTATAGCTGTATCTGAAAACATATCTTGAGGACGTCCCAAAGCACTCATTGTATCGTTATGAATATATAACCCAAAACTGTGAAATCCTAAAAAAATACATACCCAGTTAAGATGCGATATTATTGCGTCACGATGTCGAAGAACGCGATCTAATAAATTATTATATTGAGTAGTTGGATCATAATCCCTTACCAAAAAAATAGCCGCGTGTGCAGCAGCCCCAACTATTAAAAATCCACCAATCCACATGTGATGTGTGAAAAGAGATAGTTGAGTACCATAATCAGTAGCCAAATATGGGTAAGGAGGCATAGAATACATATGATGAGCTACAATTATGGTCAATGAACCTAACATAGCTAGATTAAGAGCTAATTGAGCATGCCATGAAGTTGTTAAAACTTCATAAAGACCTTTATGGCCTTCCCCTGTAAAAGGACCTTTATGGGCTTCTAAAATTTCTTTAAAGCTATGACCAATACCCCAGTTAGTTCTATACATATGACCAGCAACTAGGAATAAAACTGCAATTGCTAAATGATGATGCGCAGTATCAGTTAACCATAAACCTCCAGTTACTGGATTCAACCCCCCACGAAAAGTTAAAAAATCTGAATATTCCGACCAATTCAATGTAAAAAATGGAGTTAATCCTTTTGAAAAACTAGGATAAAGTTCAGCCAAAAGATCACGATTTAAAATGAATTCATGTGGGAGTGGTATTTCTTTTGGATCAACTCCGGCATCTAAAAGTTGATTAATAGGTAAGGAAACATGTACTTGATGTCCAGCCCAAGAAAGAGAGCCTAGCCCCAAAAGTCCTGCTAAATGATGATTTAACATGGATTCAACATCTTGAAACCAAGATAATTTTGGAGCAGCTTTGTGATAATGAAACCAACCAGCAAAAAGCATTAATGCTGCAAAAATCAATCCACCAATAGCAGTAGAATAAAGTTGCAATTCACTAGTTATTCCAGAAGCTCTCCAAAGTTGAAAAAACCCAGAAGTTATTTGTATCCCCTGGAAACCACCACCAACATCTCCATTTAGTATTTCTTGACCTACTATTGGCCAAACAACTTGAGCACTCGGTTTTATATGAATAGGATCACCCAACCACGCTTCGTAATTGGAAAAACGAGCACCATGAAAGTACATACCACTTAGCCAGATAAAAATGATTGCTAGTTGCCCAAAATGAGCGCTAAAAACTTTACGAGAAATTTCTTCCAAATCATTGGTATGGCTATCAAAATCGTGAGCATCTGCATGTAGATTCCAAATCCAAGTGGTAGTATTGGGACCCTTTGCTAGAGTCCTTGAAAAATGTCCAGGTTTAGCCCATTTTTCAAAAGAGGTTACTACAGGATCCTTTTCCACCACAATCTTGACTTCTGGTTCCGGTGAACGAATAGTCATCGAGGTTCTCCTCCTTGAGATGAGGCATAGCAAAAACCTACCAATATAAATTGGTTAATTTCTGAAAGATAGATGTTTTTTTCATCCCTTTTTCCAGTTTGGAACTGGAGCAATTATGATACAGAAATTACCTAGGCAGGTCTTCAAAATTATTATGACACAAATTAAAGGTGCTTAATGGACCATAAATAATTTCAAATTTCATAAAAAAGTCTGAATTTTATTTATATATTTAATATAAATAAAATTCAGAATTACTAAAAACGTCCCGTCATTTTTAACCAATTATGGGCTTCGATATAATTGTTCGGAGCAAGTAGTATTGCTTGTTTCCAATAATCAGCAGCTTGGTCGAACCAAGTTTCGGAAATTTCTAGATCTCCCCGTTGAATGGCTTGTTCTCCACGGTTAAGATAGGTTAACTAAAAGTTCCTTCTTATAGAACCGTACTTGAGAGTTTTCCTTCTCATACGGCTCGAACAATTTTTATTTTTTTCACTTCTAAACAAAAATAAAAAAAAGTTGATGAATTAAGTTTTCATTTATATTTTTTGCAAAAAATACAAATTTATCTTTTCTCCTACTGTTGAAGAAAATTTAATCTTAATAAACATTTAAGTTTTCTTTAACAGTAACTATCTTAACGAATATTATAGAAATTTGAATTCCTTGAATTTTTTAAAAAATTCAAGGAATTTTATATATCTTTAGGATTTTATTCTACACCACTGTTTCATTAACTTATATGATCAATTTTAATTACAGAAATTGATTATTATTATTATTATTATTTTCGTTAATTAACAGAATTAAATCGTATCGACCCAAAAAGTTCAATAATTAATTTTTATGATGCTTTTTTTGATTTAGTCAATTATCCATGGAATTTTTTAGATTTTCTGATCATAGTTGGGTTACCATGATTTTTATTCTACAGCTATGAAAAAATCACTAGTTTGTGATTAATTTGTAGATAACTCTATAGATTTTTGGCATTTTCAGATAGTTGTTCTTAACTAATAGAATCTATAATATAGATAGTCGCACGTAATGACAAATAACAGCCATATTATTAAAAGCTTGAGGTAAAGAAGGATTTCGTTCTAATGCTTGGAAATAATATTCTAAAGCTTTAGCATGTTCTCCATTACTTGTATGGATAAGACCTATATTATAAAGTATGTAACTCCGATCATATGGATCAATTTCTAAACGCATTGCTTCATAATAATTTTGTAAAGCTTCCGCATATTCTCCTTCAGATTGAGCTGACATTCGTTACGGTTGTACATTCATGAACTCCGTTTCAAAACCGTACATGAAATTTAAACTTCATACGGCTTCTCATTTATAGTATATGAAAAAAATATATGATAAATCATAATAACAATATGAAATAATGATTTCGCCATCATAAACTATTTGGGTTAGTGTCTTTGTAAAAAATATCTAACCATCCTTTTTTGTGCAGGAGCTTTTTTCAGCAAACAATTAAGCTGCAAAAAAATACTCTCACAGTTTTCTCGTTCTTAATGCCTCGTTTTTTTTTAGGATTAGCCTTTTTGACAATCTCCGATGGTTTTAAGGGTACCCGAAATACAAAAGAAATGGAAATTTGTTTACCCAACCATATTTTTTGTATTAATTGAATCCTTAATTATAACGAAGCTTTTGTATTGTCAATTCCTACAAGTAATGCTCTTCCTTATATATATGCCTATGCATGGAATTAAAAAAAAATTTATGCATAGGTTTGACCTTTCGCTTAATACTAGGATTTAGCATCTAAGGATACCTTAATCGAGGGTACTCGACAGAAGGAATTGTTTATATCAGAAAAACTCACCTTCACTAAGCATAAGTATTTGCTAAAATTTTTTAAAAAATAATATTACATTGATTCTAAGATTTTAATTCGAGTCGCACCATCTCTATAATAAGTGAATGCTTCTTTCTCACGCTGCGTTGTTGGAATTATTCTTAATAAAATATCAGCAACAATTGTGAAAGTTTTATCAATAAAATTATCGTTTTTTTGAGATCTAGGCATATTTAATCATAAATTCATTAAAATTGTATCATTTTTTTTCTGGAAATATAATCACAAAAAATTCACAAAGAATTTCTGAATATTTATATCAAAGAGATACTTTTTACATATAAATATGTAAAAGTTTTTTTATTGAAATATATTTCTTCATTCAATTCAAGTAATTCATTTTCGTTTCTTCAATGATAGAACCACTTTTTTTACAATAGTGAAATGTTGAGATAATATAAATTTATAGGTAGAATGTTGAAAAAAACATATTGTTGGAAAGATGGTTGAGTGGTTTAAGATGTAACATTGGAAATGTTATGTAGGCTTTTGCTTACCGAGGGTTCGAATCCCTCTCTTTCCTAATTCGTTTTTATATTATATAATTTATATAAAAAATCTATTAATAATTGGAATAGTTTATTTTATATAAAAAAACTTACAATTTATTTATTTAATTTAATTCATTTTTTTTTTTCAAACTTGACGAGAGTAAAATTCCACAACTAATAATTCATTTATTTTTAAATCAACCCATTCACGATCAATCGTTTTATTTACTAATCCCCGAAACTGTGTTGAATCAAAAACCAAATGATTTGGTATTTTTGGTCTTTGAAACGAATTCATATTCTTTGTAATAATTGATTGATTTTTTTCTGGATTTTTTATTGCAATAACATCCCCGGGTTCGCAATTATAACTTGGAATATCCACTATATTATCATTTATCAAAATATGTCTATGATTCACTAGTTGTCTTGCTCCCGGAATTGTTGAAACCATACCCAAACGAAAAATTGTATTATCTAAACGCATTTCAAGTAATTGTAATAATAATTGACCAGTTGAGCCTTTTATTTTTCTGGCAATACGGACATATTTCAATAACTGTCTTTCCGTTAATCCATAATGAAAACGTAATTTTTGTTTTTCTTCCAACCGAATACGATATTGGGAAACTTTTTTATTAGACATTGATCGATCAAGATAACTAGATTTTAATTTGAGTGTTTTATTAGTTAAACCTGGTAAAGCTCCCAGACGACGTATTTTTTTGGTACGAGGTCCTCGATAACGGGACATATAAACTCCTTGATGTTATATTAATAGTAAAAAATGACGTGAAAAATATATTAATAAAATTTTTAAAAAAGTGTTTTCTCACTGTTAATAAACTATAGCATATTGGGAGAGATAACTAAATCAAACAAATATTGTTTCACTAATAAAAATTGTTTATTTATCAATTTTCGCAATACAAAATTTTATCAATTAAAAAAATAAGCCCGCTATCGGAGTCGAACCGATGACCATCGCATTACAAGTGCGATGCTCTGACCTCTGAGCTAAACAGGCTTCAATTATAATGAAAATTTGTCTCTCTTCCTACAAAATAAAAAATTTAAAGCACAACTAACTTGTATTTATTAATTATATCTATCGAATGAAAAAAAAGCAACCGTTAATTTTTTATTTTTGTTTGAGTAATTCATAAAAATATTGCATAAAGCTGGAGAAAAAACTATAATTTGTTATATTGAAGATGGAATTCTAGTATAAATGTAAAAAATTTCAATAGGGGGTATGGCGAAATTGGTAGACGCTGCGGACTTAATTTAATTGAGCCTTGGTAGAGAAATCTACTAAGTGATTGTTTTCATATTCAGGGAAACCTAGGTTGAGAAAAAAAAATGTTAGGTAATCCTGAGCCAAATTTTTAATTACAAAATAGGTGCAGAGACTCGAAGGAAACTATCCCAATGAAAAATATATAGTAATGGATTAAATAAATTCTATGAAATTAGAATAATCATTATTTTTTAATGAATAATAAGAGAAAAAAGGATAAAGAGAGAGTCCATTCTTACTAGCTATTTAGCAGCGATGCAAATCGTTGTAGGAAGAAAATCCGTTGGCTTTGTAGACCATGAGGGTTCAAGTCCCTCTACCCCCAGTAAAAATAGTAAAAACTGGGTGAATTTCAAATATTTTTTTAATTTTTTACAATTAACTTTATTTCGTGTCAAATATATAGATTAGAGTAATCGAAATAAAAACTGCCGGGATAGCTCAGTCGGTAGAGCAGAGGATTGAAAATCCTCGTGTCACCAGTTCAAGTCTGGTTTCTGGCATATATATATATATAGATATATAAATATATTTATATATCTATATATATATATATATATTTGTATATCTATATATATATTAATATGCATCCTGTAATTCATAAAAATTGGGTACAATATAATCTTTACGCAAAGGCCAACCAACCCAACTATCGGGCATTAAAATACGTTTAAGGTATGGATGATTTTCATAAATAATCCCGAACATATCATGAGATTCTCGTTCTTGAAAATCAGCACTTTTCCATATCCAAAAAATAGATGGTATTGCTGGACTTTTTCTTGATACAAAAATTTTAATGCATAATTCTTCGGGTTGATCCGCGTTATCTTGTATTTTTGTTAGATGATACACACTAACCAACAAACCACCTGGTTCAGCATCATATGCACATTGGGAACGAAGATAATTAAATCCGTAAGCATATAGGGAAAGAGCTATAAAAGACCAATCCCGAGATTTTATTTGTAAAGTTTCCACACCTTGGTAATCAAAGCCCAAAGGTCTATGAACTAAACCATGTTTAATTAACCAAGTAGAAAATCGTCCCTGTATTTTGTTATTACTATTTTCAGAAATGTTTACCATTACCATATGAGATTTTTTCTATTGTTCTCCCCAAACTTTTGAGATTTCAGATTCCTTTTTTTCGGCTTTAAACGATAATTTTGAAGTTTCTTCAAAACTTAAAATTTGATTATTAAAATGTTGATTGGATTTTTCAGAATTTATATTTATCAATAAACCGAATTGGTGATTTAAAGTTAAATATCTTTTTCCTTGTTTTAATTTTTTTTTATCTTCATAGATTTCTTGAGCTATTCTTTTACGAAGTTTTATTATGGCATCTATAATAGCTTCTGGTTTGGGTGGACATCCGGGTAAATAAATATCGACAGGAATTAATTTATCAACCCCACGAACTGTACTATAAGAATCTGTACTGAACATACCTCCCGTTATTGTACATGCTCCCATTGCAATAACATATTTTGGTTCAGGCATTTGTTCATACAGTCTAACTAAAGATGGAGCCATTTTCATCGTTACAGTGCCTGCTGTTATGATAAGATCAGCTTGTCTGGGACTGGACCTAGGGACTAAACCATAACGATCGAAATCGAACCGTGAACCAATTAATGAAGCAAATTCTATGAAACAACAACTTGTACCATAAAGAAGTGGCCATAAACTAGAAAGTCTAGCCCAATTAGAAAAATCATTAAAAGTTGTTAAAATAATAGAATTAGTTATAGTTTTATTAAATGAAGAAAATTCCATATCACTCATAATAGTCTTGTTAGACTCATTACCAAAATTATTTTCACAAATAAAATTTTTAAAATTTAAGACCATTCCAATGCTCCTTTTTGCCACGCATAGATTGAACCAACAATCGGGATAAGAATAAAAATTAAGGCTTCGATGAAAGATAAAATACCAAAATCATAAAAACTCATAGCCCACGGATAAAGAAAAACTGTCTCAACATCGAAAATGGCAAAAACTAAAGCAAACATATAATAGCGAATTTGGAATTGGATATAAGCTTCGCCTATAGGTTCTATACCTGATTCATAACTAGTAAGCTTTTCTGGTCCTTCATTTTCAGGTGTTATTAATTTTGAAACCGAAAAAATAATTATAGGAAGAGAACTAATTATTAATAAAAATATCCAAAAATATTCATATTTTTGAGATTGAATCATAATGAATCTTCCTCTAATAAAGTCAATGATTTTTTCTTCTACCTAACCATTACATATATCATTATCAAATTATGTATACATAAAAGTTTTATATGTCACAAGGTGGAGGATAACTTTTTTTTTTTTAAGCATGTTTTTTTTTCAAATCACTATTGTTAAATGAGTTTTTAGTAAACAATTAGGGCTATACGGATTCGAACCGTAGACATTCTCGGTAAAACAGTATTCTTTTTTTTTATTATTATTAACTGTTTCAAGAACCCAACGTGCACTTTTTTATGCATTGAGCTCATTCATTGACTAATATTAAATTCAGTTATGTCACCATCCTTTTCTTATTAAATAATAAGATGGTTCCGTGTGCTTGAAATAAAAAGCGATCCCAAAGTTTTTTTTTTCAAAAAAAAAAATTGACTTAGGTTTGTCCTTTTTCTATACATGGATGTACTCATAAGAGAGTTTCTATTGCTTCATTTATATGAGATTTTATACACCTTAAAGTTCATAAAGCAAAAAAAAGAATATCTAGAGTTCCTCGTAATGTTCTCATCATGTAGTATTATAAAAAAGATAAAAAATATGAACCATATCAATCTTAATTAAGTTTAAAAAACAAAAAGTTGTTTCTTTTTTTGTGTCAGGCTATTTTTATCTAAGATCGAGTCAAAGAGTAAGACACTAATATTTATATTTCATTATTTAGTTAAATCATCAATCGAAAATTTCGATAATTTTTTTTTGAGAATCATTGGCGCACGTGTAAACGAGGCGCTCTACCACTGAGCTATAGCCCTTTTTATTACTAATTAATCATAATTATATATTTTTCTATGCTTATTGTCAAGATTAGTATATGTTGATAGACCAACCACATTTTGATTATTTAAAATTTAGAAAAAATTATATATATATATATATATATATATATATAATTTAGAAGCCTACTTAACTCAGTGGTTAGAGTATCGCTTTCATACGGCGAGAGTCATTGGTTCAAATCCAATAGTAGGTAATATTAGATGTCATTGAAAATTCAATGACATCTAATATCTTTATATAAAGATAAGAGAATTTCAATTTGAAACATTTGAAATGTTCACATTTATTGCTTCTAATCTTGCTTTAGCTCTTTTAAAAGCCAAATTAGCTTCAATAATTTGTTTTCTGCTTTTTGCTTGAGCTAAATTCGTTTTAGCTCTTCGGAACGTATCTTGAGCTTCTTGAGAATCAATTTCAATAGCTTTTTCAGCTTCATTAACTAAAATAATCATTTGATTATTTTCTATCATAGCAAAACCTCCCATTAATGCCATAGTGGACCATTGTTCTTTGAGACGTATTTTTACAATTCCTATGTCCAAAGCTGTTAACAAAGGAGCATGATTCGGTAATATACCGATTTGTCCACTATTTGTTGATAGAATAATCTCTTGAACATCGTCAGTCCAAACAATTCGATTAGGTGCCATTACGCGAAGATTTAGTGTCACTTTTCAATTCTCCACTTGTAAAGTAGCAGCTTTTGCAGCAACTTCATCAATGTTTCCTACCAAATAAAAAGCTTGTTCTGGTAAACTGTCTAATTCTCCAGAAAGAATCTTTTGAAAACCTTTTATGGTTTCTCGTAGACTAACATATTTACCTGGAGAACCTGTAAAAATTTCTGCTACAAAGAAAGGTTGAGATAAAAATCTCTCAATTTTTCGTGCCCTTGCTACAGTTAAACGATCTTCTTCGGATAATTCGTCCAGTCCCAAAATAGCTATAATGTCTTGTAATTCTTTGTATCGTTGGAGAGTTTGTTTTACTCTCTGCGCAGTTTCGTAATGTTCTTCACCAACGATCCAGGGTTGTAGCATTGTAGACGTCGAATCCAAAGGATCTACGGCAGGATAAATTCCTTTGGCTGATAATCCCCTAGATAAAACTGTAGTTGCATCTAAGTGCGCAAAGGTTGTAGCAGGTGCAGGATCTGTTAAATCATCTGCAGGTACATAAACCGCTTGAATAGAGGTTATGGATCCTTCCTTAGTAGAAGTAATTCTTTCTTGTAAAGTACCCATTTCTGTACTTAGTGTTGGTTGATATCCAACAGCAGATGGCATTCTTCCTAATAAAGCTGAAACTTCTGATCCTGCTTGAACAAAACGAAAAATATTATCAATAAATAAAAGCACATCTTGTTTATTAACATCCCGAAAATATTCCGCCATAGTTAAAGCTGTTAAACCAACCCTCATACGAGCACCGGGTGGTTCATTCATTTGACCGTAAACTAAGGCTACTTTTGATTCTGAAATATTTTGTTCATTAATTACTTTTGATTCTTTCATCTCCATATAGAGATCGTTTCCTTCACGAGTGCGTTCTCCTACTCCACCAAAAACTGAGACACCCCCATGTGCTTTAGCAATATTATTAATTAACTCCATAATAAGCACTGTTTTTCCAACCCCAGCTCCGCCAAATAATCCAATTTTGCCTCCACGCCGATAAGGCGCTAATAGATCTACAACTTTAATTCCTGTTTCAAAAATAGATAACTTAGTGTCCAGTTGAGTAAAAGCGGGAGCAGATCTATGTATTGGAAATGTTATAGCAGCATCTACAGGACCTAAATTATCAACAGGTTCTCCCAAAACATTAAAAATTCTTCCAAGAGTGGCTTCACCCACAGGAACACTTAAAGGAGCTCCAGTATCAATAACTTCCATTTCTCTCATTAAACCATCCGTAGCACTCATAGCAACGGCTCTAACTTTATTATTTCCTAATAATTGTTGAACTTCGCAAGTGACATTAATTTCTTGTCCTGCTGAATTTTGACCTTGAACAACTAAAGAGTTATAAATATTAGGCATTTTACCTGGGGAAAAAGCAACATCAAGTACTGGACCAATGATTTGAGTAATACTTCCCACGTTCTTAGTAACAAGTGTGGAAGTTCCAAGAAATAAAGGATTAGTTCTCATAAAAATTTTTTTTTAAGTTTATTATAATGAAATTGTAACGTAAAAACATTTTGTATAAAAGAATCAATTAATAATAGGAAATATAACTTTAATAAATAGAAATGAAGAGATAAAAAAATGAAATAAATTAGAAAAATTTTTATATTTTCAATTAATGAATCTTTAATTTTCTAAATTTTTTGTTATTATCCAATAAATAAATTGAATAATTTTTTTTCTTTTAGAATTAAATACAAGTATTATACTTAATCTATACACTGTAAATATTTTTGGGTCAATCCGTACAATTAGGGGTGAGCAAATATTAAAAATGTGGAAAGAAAAATATACATAACCGGGTTGCATTACATGTGCAAAGCAATATACAATAATAATGTTATATTATTAGAAAAAATATTTTTTTACTCAAAGATTAAACAAAACTTTTTTGAGTAAAAAAATTATATAGGAAAGAGAGATCACCCTATCGAGCAGACTTCATCCTTGCTAGAGTATAAATTGATTCGTAGGGAGGGACTTATGTCACCACAAACGGAGACTAAAACAGGTGTTGGATTCAAAGCTGGTGTTAAAGATTATCGCTTAACTTATTATACTCCTGATTATCAGACGAAGGATACAGATATTTTAGCAGCATTTCGTATGACTCCGCAACCTGGAGTACCGGCACAAGAAGCAGGAGCTGCAGTAGCCGCTGAGTCTTCTACTGGTACTTGGACTACAGTTTGGACTGATGGACTTACAAGTCTTGATCGTTACAAAGGTCGATGCTATGATATTGAACCTGTTGCTGGAGAAGAAAATCAATATATTGCTTATGTAGCTTATCCCCTAGATTTATTTGAAGAAGGTTCTGTTACAAACCTTTTTACTTCTATTGTAGGTAATGTATTTGGATTCAAAGCTTTACGAGCTTTGCGTCTTGAAGATTTACGAATTCCTCCAGCTTATATAAAAACTTTCCAAGGTCCACCTCATGGTATACAAGTTGAGAGAGATAAATTGAATAAATATGGTCGTCCTTTATTGGGATGTACTATTAAACCAAAACTAGGTTTATCTGCTAAAAATTATGGTAGAGCTGTGTATGAATGTCTTCGTGGTGGACTCGATTTTACAAAAGATGATGAGAATGTAAATTCTCAACCATTTATGCGTTGGAGAGATCGTTTTTTGTTTGTAGCAGAAGCTCTTTTTAAATCTCAAGCAGAAACTGGTGAAATTAAAGGACATTATTTAAATGCTACTGCAGGAACATCCGAAGAAATGTTAAAAAGAGCACAATGTGCTAGAGAGTTAGGCGTACCTATTGTTATGCATGACTATCTTACAGGTGGTTTTACCGCAAATACCAGTTTAGCTCATTATTGTAGAGATAATGGTTTACTTCTTCATATTCACCGTGCGATGCATGCAGTTATTGATAGACAAAAAAATCACGGTATGCACTTTCGCGTATTAGCTAAAGCATTACGTTTATCCGGTGGAGATCACATCCATGCCGGTACTGTTGTGGGTAAACTAGAAGGTGAACGTGAAGTTACTTTGGGTTTTGTAGATTTACTTCGTGATGATTTTATAGCAAAAGATAGAAGTCGTGGGATTTATTTCACACAAGATTGGGTATCCTTACCTGGTGTTTTACCCGTCGCATCTGGAGGTATTCATGTTTGGCATATGCCAGCTTTAACCGAAATTTTTGGGGATGATTCAGTACTACAATTTGGCGGTGGAACTTTAGGGCATCCTTGGGGAAATGCCCCTGGTGCTGTTGCTAACCGAGTTGCTTTAGAAGCCTGCGTACAAGCACGTAATGAAGGACGTGATCTTGCTCGTGAAGGTAATGATGTTATTCGCGAAGCAACAAAATGGAGTCCCGATTTGGCTGCTGCTTGTGAAGTTTGGAAAGAGATCAAATTTGAATATGAAACAATAGATACCATATAATTTTTTTTTCACCCCCCTAGTTTGGGGGTGAAAAAAAAAAAAAATAAATGAACAATAAGGGTTTGTAGCTCAGTGGATTAGAGCTCTTGGTTCCGAATCATGAAGTCAAGGGTTCGAATCCCTTCTAACCCTTTTAAAATCATACCTAACTTTGCTTTATTTTTATAACAAAATTTTTGCTCTATCACAAAATTATTTAAGTATAATTTTGAAGGATTTGAATTTCCAATTTAATAAATCTTAGATTGTAATAAAAAAATTTATCATGTATACTGGTTAATTTCTTCCATTTCTGAATCGAAATAAAAAAAATGAATACTAAATTTTTTGAAAAAAAAAAGGGAATAACTTTTTATGTCTTTAATGAATTGGTTTGAAGATAAACGAAGATTTGGTGGGTTAATTGGAGCCTTCATTGAAAAAGCTACAAAAGGCTATATATTTAGTGAGCGAGAAAGAGATAGATATATTAAGATTGACACTACGAAGGGTTTATGGATCAGGTGTGATAATTGTGAAAATATGTTATATGTTAGATTTTTGAGACAAAATAAACGAATTTGCGAAGAATGCGGATACCATTTACGAATGGGTAGTACAGAAAGAATCGAACTTTTAACTGATCGTGGAACTTGGCATCCGATTGATGAAGATATGACTGCTCGAGACATTCTGAAATTTTCCGACGAAGATTCTTACGAAAATCGAATTGCTTTTTATCAAAAACGAACAGGTTTAACTGATGCTGTTCAAACGGGTATAGGTAAATTGAATGGTATTTTAGTTGCACTGGGAGTTATGGATTTTCAATTCATGGGCGGTAGTATGGGATCTGTCGTGGGTGAAAAAATAACTCGCCTTATAGAATATGCGACTATAAGATCAATTCCATTAATAATAGTCTGTTCTTCTGGTGGAGCACGTATGCAAGAAGGAACATTGAGTTTGATGCAAATGGCTAAAATATCATCCGTTTTACAAATTCATCAAGCACGTAAAAAATTACTTTATATAGCTATTCTTACATATCCTACCACAGGAGGAGTCACTGCAAGTTTTGGTATGTTAGGCGATATTATTATTGCTGAACCTAAAGCTTATATAGCCTTCGCAGGTAAACGCGTCATTGAACAAACTTTGCGTCAAAAAATACCAGATGATTTTCAAGTTGCAGAATCTTTGTTTGATCACGGTTTACTTGATTTAATCGTTCCACGTAATTTACTAAAAGGTGTTTTGAGCGAAATTATCGAGCTTTATAGTTTAGCTCCTTGTAAAGAACGCAATGATGCTTTTTTCTAAAAAAAATTAGAATATTTTCTAAAAACGATTATATATATATATAATTATAATAATATATAATTTCTATTTAATTCATTTTCGAATAAAATAATATATATTATATTTATTTCTTTTATTTTTTCATAAATTAAATTTAAGATAATTCTCTTTATGACAGCTTCTTTTTTACCTTGCATTTTTGTACCTTTTGTAGGTTTAGTTTTTCCAGCTATTATAATGGCCTCTTTATTTATATATATTGAAAGAGACGATATCCTATGAATAATTCTTTATTAGGAAATAGTTATTAAAAAAATGAAGAAAGTAATAACAATATATCGTTCTATATATGGTATTATTACTTTCTTCTCAATAAATAAAAAAAAAGACGAATTATTCACTATGAATTCACAAATTGAAAGTATTCGAGTAGATTTTATAACAGGATCTCGAAAAATTAGTAATTTTTGCTGGGCTCTTATTCTTTTATTGGGTGCTGTAGGTTTTTCTTTCGTTGGATTTTCTAGTTATTTGCGACAAGACCTAATATCATTTTTATCGTCTGAAAAAATCCTGTTTATTCCGCAAGGACTTATTATGTGTTTTTATGGTATAGCAGGTTCCTTCGTCAGCTTTTATTTATGGTGTACAATTGGGTGGAATATAGGCAGTGGTTACAATAAATTTGATAAACAAAAAGGAACATTTTCCTTATTTCGTTGGGGTTTTCCTGGAAGAAATCGTCGTATTTTTATCCAATTCTTTCTCAGAGATATTCAAGCACTACGTATGGAAGTTCAGGAAGGTTTTTTACCTCGTAGAGTTCTTTACATAAAAATAAAAGGTCAACGAGACGTTCCTTTAAACCATATTGAAGAGTATGCAACACTGGAAGAAATGGAAACCAAAGCAGCGGAATTAGCCCGTTTCCTTAAAATTTCTATTGAAGGTATTTAGTAGAAAAAATTAAATCTTTTGTTTTTGTTTAAAAAATTTATATGCTGTTTTATCAGTGAAATCCAAGTAAGTTTTATGAAAAATTATCGGCAAATTTTGCCATATTATTGTTTGGAAAAAGCGTATAGAGCTAGCAAACGTATACAAAAAATAAAAAAAGATTATTTTTTGTATAAAACTATGCTTTTTTCCTCAAAACGTTCTTGGCAATCTATTCTTTTTTATACGAATATAGAATTAAATAAGTCTGTTTTTATAATATATTTGAATCTGTTCCAATATAAAATTGGTTTATATGTAATTAATTTTTTTCACTTTCTAAAACTTTTGGGGGGTTTTATGGAAAAAAAAATTACAAGTTATAAATATTATAAAAAAAACTCCAAAACCTTTTTTATTTTCACAAATTCTATTAATAGAGAATTGGTTAGAAAAATGAATAGAAAATTAATTTGGATTGAAGCTACTCTAAATGATTTACATATATGGAAAAGTTATTATTTATTTCCTTCATTATCATGTGTTAATGAAAAAAAAGATAATGAATATTTTTTTTTAAGTCCAAGATTAGGAGTAATAGCTTATGAATCTATAGGTCTCCTCCCACGTTCAATAACACGTACTCTTTCTAGATTTAAAGCAGAATTAACGAATAAATCAAGTTCATTAGTACTTCAAGAATTTAGATTAGCAAAATATCAGGCATTGGCTTCTTTGCAATATATTGGATGTTTAATTATTATTCCTTTAGCTATTTCTATTTTTTCTCAGAAATTTATTTCAGAACCTTGGATTAATAGTTGGTGGAATAATTATCAATCCCAGATTTTTATCGCATCATCTCAAGAAGAAAAAGCTTTGGAAAAACTTCAAGAAATCGAAGAACTTTTTTGGTTAGATAAAATTGTAGAAAATTCATCGTTTGAAATGCCATTGCAAAATTTGGATAGTGGAATACATCAAAAAATCACTGAATTAGTCAAAAATTGCAATGATAATAGCATCAAAATTATTTCGCATTTGTTAACAGATATTCTTTATCTCATTACTTTGAGTGGTTTATTCATAACAGGTAAAGAACGTCTTGCTATTTTAAATTCCTGGGCCCAAGAATTGTTTTATAGTTTAAGTGATACAATGAAAGCTTTTTTCATTCTTTTATTAACTGATTTATGCATTGGATTTCATTCTCCTCATGGTTGGGAACTGGTAATAAGTTCTTTTTTAGAACATTTCGGATTTGTTGATAACAAACGTATAATTTCTTGTTTTGTTTCGACATTTCCAGTTATTTTAGATACAGTCCTTAAATATTTGATTTTTCGTCATTTAAATCGTATCTCGCCTTCCATCGTAGCAACTTATCATACTATGAATGAATAATTGAATTTTAATTTTTTATTTCTATTGTTAATAATAGACGTATATATATATATATATATATATATAAATATCAAATCGAATAATTTAAGTAAATATATAACTTGTTAGAATTATTTGAAACGGATAATTGAACCATGCAAAATAAAAAATTGAATAACTTGATTATAGAATGGGTAACTCGATCGATTTCCGTACTAATTATTATAAATATTGTGGTTTGGCCTTCTATTTCGAAGGCATATCCTATTTTTGCACAACAAGGTTACGAGAATCCACGAGAAGCTACTGGACGTATTGTATGCGCTAATTGTCACTTAGCCAAAAAATCTGTTGATATCGAAGTTCCACAATCTGTTCTTCCAAACACAGTATTTGAAGCAATTGTTAAAATTCCCTATGATTTACAGATGAAACAAGTACTTGCTAATGGAAAAAAAGGTTCTTTAAATGTTGGAGCAGTTCTTATTTTACCAGAAGGTTTTGAGTTAGCTCCTTCCAATCGTATTCCTCCTGAAATAAAAGAAAAAATAGGGAATCTTTTTTTTCAACCTTATAGTAATGATAGAAAAAATATTTTAGTAATAGGTCCTGTTCCGGGAAAAAAATATAGTGAAATTGTTTTTCCGATTCTTTCGCCAGATCCAGCTATTAATAAAGAAGCCCATTTTTTGAAATATCCCATTTATGTAGGTGGAAATCGAGGTAGGGGACAAATCTATCCTGATGGAAATAAAAGCAATAATACAGTTTATGATGCTTCAGCAACGGGAAAAATAAATAAAATATCACGTAAAGAAAAAGGTGGATATGAAATCATAATAAATGATATATCAGATGGTCATGAAGTGATTGATATTATACCTACGGGACCAGAACTTATTATTTCAGAAGGTGAATTTGTAAAAGTTGATCAACCTTTAACTAATAATCCAAATGTTGGTGGATTCGGTCAAGGTGATGCAGAAGTAGTACTTCAAGATCCATTACGTATTCAAGGTCTTTTATTGTTCTTTGTATCAGTTATTTTAGCGCAAATTTTTTTGGTACTTAAGAAAAAACAATTTGAAAAGGTACAACTAGCTGAAATGAATTTTTAGCTTTTCATTTCATTCAGAAAATTTTTAAAAATTTTATTTTTTTTTTACTAGATTCTAAAAATGAAAAATTAAGGAATTTTATAATTCATTTCTTGAAAGTGTTTACTCAATATTTATCACAGAAACTTTACCCTTTTTGAAAGGGTAAAGTTCTATATTCATAATTTTTTTTTATTATTTAATCTTCCCATTACAAAGATGACCCCAATCCGGAATATGAACCATAAAAAAAGATACCAACCAAACCGATCACGATGATACCGGCTACAGTACTAATTAGCCACAAAGGAATTCTTCCAGTAGTATTGGCCATTAAAAATACTCCCTTTTCAAATTTTATTAAAGAGTCAGATCTTGAGACATAAACAGTTACAACTAATAGATAAAATTCATCTTTTTAATTAAAGAAGTAATTGGAAAATAAAACAGCAAGTACAAATATTAATAACAACCCCCAATAGAGGCTAGTACGGTTTAATTCTACACTTTGTTTGTTCGGATTTGGTTGTGTCATAGCTTTTTTAAAAATTGAATAGTTTATCTTTGAATAAACTGCATTGCGGATATCGCTCCTAGAAAAAAAACTGTAGGTACAGCCAATCCATGAACGGCTAACCATCTTACTGTGAAAATTGGATAAATTCTATCTATAGTCATTAATACCCCCTAAAAGGATTTAGTAAATTCATCAATTTGTTCTAAAGAATTGAAACGGCCAGTAATTAGTGGAACTTCTTGTCGATTTTCTGTAAAATATTCGTTTGGACGAGGACTTCCGAACACATCGTAAGCCAAACCTGTGCTGACAAATAACCAACCTGCAATGAATAGAGAAGGTATAGTAATGCTATGGATTACCCAATATCGAATACTGGTAATTATATCAGCAAAAGGACGCTCTCCTGTATTTCCAGACATTATTAGCTCCGTATATATTTGTAGTAAAAGATCAATTTAGCAAAAGAATGAAATTAGAAGATATACAATTTGCTAATATATATATTTTTTTCCAAACTTTGTTAGATTGTCAATAGTATACCAAAGGTATTTTTGAAGCATACTAACTTAGTATAGCTAACGTTCTTCAAACCCAGCAAGAGATTTTTGAATAAAGTTCTGATAGATTAGATTAATAACAAAGAGATTTAAAATTCTTTAATGATTTTTGAAATATAAAAAATCATAGAAAAAAAATAAAATGAAGCATTATTTTTATTTGTATCAATATTTATGTAAACAAAAAAATCTAAAAATAATTTCATTATTTTTTAGATTTTAAGATAAAAAATGAGTTTGTAAAATTTACAATTAAAGATATTCAAGGGGGGAAGATCGGAAAAAAAATAAGACAATGTTCCGTTGATCTTTTAGAAAAAAAAACCATATAATATATTTCATTATTCTCTTATATTTTATTACTATTTCTATTAATACATACTCGACTTTTGTATAAGCAAAAGATATTTGAATTGATGTACAATTCATTCATGAAAGTATCTAGAACAGCATTATTAGGTTTTTTTATGCTTATTACCATACTTAGTTATTTTTCATTCTTAATAGGGGCTTTAATTCTAGCATTAATTCTATTCATTGGTTTAAGTAAAATACAACTTATTTAGAGAAAAAACTTTTTTTAATTGATTCGGGATTCGTAACGAATTAAAAATTAATGACTTAGATATTATTATTATTATTTCTATTTCTATTATTTGTATCTATCACATTGGATTAATAAAAAATATGGTTGAAGCTTTGTTATCTGGGATTGTTTCAGGTTTAATTCCCATAACTTTAGTGGGGTTATTTGTAACTGCATATTTACAATACCGACGTGGGGATCAGTTAGATCTTTAAATTATAATTTTATTTTGTTTTGATCTAAAAGATCAATTTTTTTAAGTTTCTATTTCAGAATGATAACTTATTTATTTTAGCTAAATCACGCCCTGTAGGACTTGAACCTACGGCATCAGGTTTTGGAGACCTGCGTTCTACCAAACTGAACTAAGAGCGTTAATTTTTTTTTTTAGTAAAGGGTAGGGATGACAGGATTCGAACCTGCGACATTTTGTACCCAAAACAAATGCGCTACCAAACTGCGCTACATCCCTTTGCTTTTTTACTATCTATTAGTATTGTACTTGTTCAATGATCTTCTCAAAGATCTAAATACTTGGTAGGAAAGAATAATAATTTTTTAGTATATAATAATGAAAATATAACTATTTATATTATATAAATAACAAAAAGAAGGAGAAATTATAATGCAAGATGCAAAAACCTATCTATCTACTGCACCTGTTTTAGCTACATTGTGGTTCGGATTTTTAGCCGGTTTATTAATAGAAATTAATCGTTTTTTCCCAGATGCTTTAATTCTTCCATTTATTTAAACGATATCAAGGCAATGGCTAAAAGTAAAGAAGTAAGAGTAACAATTAATTTAGAATGTATTGATTGTGCTCAAAACTATGGAAAAAAATATCGTGGTATTTCTAGATATACTACTCAAAAAAATCGTCGAAATACACCAATTAGGTTAGAATTAAAAAAATTTTGTTGTTATTGCAGTATACATACCATTCACAAAGAAATAAAAAAATAGAAATATATTTTTTTTTTAACTTTATAGAACTTAGTTATGAACAAATCTAGAAAATCTTCTCGTAAACGCATTCCATCAATAAGGTCCGGAGAATTCATTGATTATAAAAATATAAGTTTGCTTCGACGGTTTATTAGTGAGCAAGGGAAAATTTTGTCTAGACGAACAAATAGATTAACTTCCAAGCAACAACGTTTACTTACAGTAGCAATAAAAAGAGCTCGTGTTTTAGCTTTATTACCTTTTCTTAATAACGAAAATTGAATTATTATTCTTTAGTTTTTTTCTTCCCACATTGGAAACTCTCCGGGTTAATTTTTGCAATTGACCTGGGAGAGGTTCCATCATTATTCCTATTTCTTTTCGATGTCTCCCATTATTGTAAAAAAAGCTAATTTATCTAATATAGCAATTTGAGCAAGTATTTTTCGATTTAAAAAAATATGATTTCGATATAAATATTGAATAAATTTGTTATAAGAAATTCCATTCTCTCGTGCTGCTGCATTAACTCTAACAATCCATAAACGTCGAAGATTTCTTTTTTTCTCAGTTCTATCACGATGAGATGATACTAGTGCTTTCATCCCTTGTTGGTTGGCAGTTCGAAAAAGTTTTGAATGAGTTCCTCGAAATCCAGATGTAAGCGTAAGAATATTTTTACGACGTTTTCTTGCCACATAACCACGTTTAACTCTAGTCATTAATTATACCATTCCCAATTACTAAAAAAATAATTCATTGTTTTCTTTCATTCCAAAATTTTACTCAATTTTTTTCATATCTTTCATTTATTTAGATATAATTTAATATATATATATATATATATATATATATATATATATATATATATATAGTTTTTTTTCAAATTATTAAATATGCCCTTAATTTCTAATGTATGGAAAAAAAAATTCCAAAAGCTTTTGCTTCGCTAACTTTCCTCAACATGATTATTTTAGATTCGATAATCCTCTTAATGGCAGAGGAATGAAACCTTTAAACAAGCAAAATCATGAATTCCTTTGTTTCTATAGTTTCTCCTTCAACGATTAGGCCCTTCCCAAATACCGAAGCTAATTTTTCTTAATTTTGAAATAATATCTATCAGTTACTTGTATAATTTCTGATTCTTAGCTTTTTTTATTATTGGAATAAAAGACCTCTAGTAAAAAATTTTTATTCATTAACGGTACATTCTTAAAAGTTTGCTAAATAGCTGACCATTTCATTTCGTCTTTGCAGTGATATAATATAATTTAGTATTATATTATAATATTTTACATATTTTTTCTCGCTTAATGGATTGATGATCAACCGCTACCATTGAGAAGTGGCTTTCCATCCTAAATAAAGGTTATTGGATTTGCACCAAAAAAACTATAAATTTCATTTCAAATAAATGATTATCTTTTTTTCATATTAATAGAGTTATTCTGCGAAAGTAATCTCAAATATTAGAAAAAATTGAATTCAAACAAGTCGCACATACACTCTAGTACATACTCCTCGGCGTTGAGGACATCCTTTAAGGGCGGGGGATTTTGTTCCATTTTCGATCGGTTGTCTTTTTTTTTGAATCAATTGTTGAATAGTAGGCATTCCAAATTGTATGCAGAATTTATAGGTTCAGATAAAACACAACCGTAGTAAATCAATAACTTTGTATTTTTTTTCCTTTTTTTCAATTACTCCTAGAATTTTAATTATTTTCTATAGCAATTAAGTCAACAATACCATAAATTTTTGCTTCTTTTGCCGACATAAAAACATCCCTTTCCATATCTTCAGAAATAATCCATAGAGGTTTACCCGTTCTTTGTACATAAACTTTTGTTATACAATCACGAAGTTTCAAAACTTCTTCTGCTTCCATAATACATTCTCCAGCTTGTCCATCGTAGTAAGAACTAGCTGGTTGATGAATCATTACCCTAATTTGTAATAATAACAATAATATTCAAATATCTTATTAAGAATTTAAAATAAAAAAACTGAACTGTACATGCATTTAAATATGCATACAGCTCTTCAATAGATTTGATATAATAATTCGAAATAAAAAGATCTTATTATTATATAGAATGTAAAAACGATTCTTTAATATATTTTTATTTATAGTATGATCGTTCCATTGCTAAAAAAAATAAGGCATATTTTTAATCAGCAATTCCAAAGTTTTTTTTACTAAATTTTTTATAAATAAAAATTACGAATATGAAATTCGAATAAGTTTATGACGCTAAAATAAACTCGTAAAAAAATATTATTCATACTGAATTTTTCTCACCCATGTATAAAATAATAAAATGTCATGTTATTTTTCACCTCTTTCGGAAACAGACATAAAAAATTAAAGAAAAACTCATTGGCACAAAGCGTGAGGTAGTGCTATACGTTTAGTTATTTCTCCTCCGGTTAGAATGAAAGAGCCCATTGAAGCTGCTAATCCCATGCAAATTGTATGTACATCGGGTACTACGAATTGCATAGCATCATAAACAGAAATTCCAGCTAAAACTGCACCACCTGGGGAGTTTATATATAAATACATATCTTTACTTTCATCTTCTCCATTAAGATACATCATAATACCAATAAGTTGATTTGCAATTTCGTCATCAACTTGTTGACCCAAAAAAAGTAATCTTTCTCTATAAAGTCGATTGATTAAGATAAATTTGTTATTATTTTCTCTTAAAAACTGTACGAGCATTTTTAAATGCATACAGCTTAATTCATTGGAAAAAGTGATAGATTTTCCACTTTTTGTTATTCAATCTTGCTTCTGTTCATCTCGCTCATTGAAATTCAGATATTGATGTATCTCCATATTCATTTAAATATTTTTTATCACAACAAAATTTCTATATTTACAGAATAGTTTTTAATTGAAATCTTTAGGTTTATTCTCTACTTCATAATAAAATTTATCTTATTTTTATTCGTACATACAAACAAATAATTATATTTTTTTTCATTTAGAATTTTGTAATTTTTTGTTTATTGAATTACTTATCAAAGAACTGAAAGAAGCTCAAATGTTTTATTTATTATAATTAACCATAGATTTTTTTAGTTGATTCTTTTTTTCTATTTAAAACTCACGCTCTATTTTTTTGACCTATTCGTCAATTTTTAGTGAATTACAAACAATGCAATCGGATAAAATGACGGAATTTTTTCCGTATAACTAAGATGTTGAATAAGTCGCACTATACGTCAATCCATACTGCATCTTCTTCTCCCGGGAGACGAAAAGGAACTTTCGGAACACCAATAGGCATATTTTTTTAACCTTATAAACGAAATACAACTCTGTTATTCAAAGACGTAGGTTATATATTACATCATACTCAATATAATAATAATAATAATAATAATAATAATATAATAGTTGGAGAAAACATATAAAAAATATTATAACATATTCGTTATGTACCGTATTATTGTCCCAATATATATTAAAATGAATATTTACTTCATTTTTTAAGTGGTACCAATCTCTTATATGTGATCCAAAAAACATAAATGCTAAAATGTTTTTGCTTCTGCTTATTGGTAAAAGATTCATTAATATTTTACCAATATTGACCTATAGGATGATTAAAAAAAATTTATAAAGATTAGTAACAGTTTCCTAATGTAAAAAGTTATGTAGTTTTAAATTCTCTTTGAGAAAGGGGTATTTTTATGGGTTTACCTTGGTATCGTGTTCATACCGTTGTTTTAAACGATCCTGGTCGTTTAATTGCTGTCCATTTAATGCATACTGCATTAGTTTCTGGTTGGGCAGGATCAATGGCTTTGTATGAATTAGCTGTTTTTGATCCGTCAGATCCTGTTCTTGATCCAATGTGGAGACAAGGTATGTTTGTTATACCTTTTATGACTCGTTTAGGGATCACAAAATCATGGGGGGGATGGAGTATAACTGGAGAAACTGTAACTAATGCTGGTCTATGGAGTTATGAAGGCGTTGCTGCTGTTCATATAGTATTATCAGGTTTACTATTTCTAGCTGCTATTTGGCATTGGGTTTTTTGGGATTTAGAATTATTTCGTGATGAACGCACAGGCAAACCTTCACTTGATTTGCCTAAAATATTCGGAATTCACCTATTTCTTTCTGGAGTACTTTGTTTTGCTTTTGGAGCTTTTCACGTTACAGGTTTATTCGGTCCTGGAATATGGGTATCTGATCCATACGGATTGACCGGAAAAATACAACCTGTAGTACCAGCTTGGGGTGCTGAAGGTTTTGATCCTTTTGTTCCGGGAGGAATTGCTTCGCATCATATTGCTGCAGGTATTTTAGGTATATTAGCAGGTTTGTTTCATCTTAGTGTTCGCCCTCCTCAAAGATTATATAAAGGGTTACGTATGGGAAATGTTGAAACAGTCCTATCAAGTAGTATTGCAGCTGTTTTTTTCGCCGCTTTCGTAGTTGCTGGAACTATGTGGTATGGTTCTGCAGCGACTCCAATAGAATTATTTGGTCCGACGCGTTATCAATGGGATTTAGGATTTTTTCAACAAGAAATAGATCGACGAATTCGTTTAAGTAAGGCAGAAAACCTTAATATATCGGAAGCTTGGTCAAAAATTCCTGAAAAATTAGCTTTTTATGATTATATTGGTAATAACCCGGCCAAAGGTGGTTTATTTAGAGCTGGTGCAATGGATAATGGAGACGGAATAGCAGTTGGATGGTTAGGTCATGCTGTTTTTAAAGATAAAGAAGGGCATGAACTTTTTGTACGCCGTATGCCTACTTTTTTTGAAACTTTTCCTGTTGTTTTGGTAGATGAACAAGGTATTGTCCGAGCCGATGTTCCGTTTAGGAGAGCCGAATCAAAATATAGTGTTGAACAAGTAGGGGTCACTGTTGAGTTTTATGGTGGTGAACTCGCTGGAGTTAGTTTCGATGATCCAGCTACTGTAAAAAAATACGCTAGACGTGCTCAATTGGGTGAAATTTTTGAATTTGACCGCGCTACTTTAAAGTCTGATGGTGTTTTTCGAAGCAGCCCTCGAGGTTGGTTCACTTTTGGTCATGCCACATTTGCTATTCCTTTCTTTTTCGGTCATATTTGGCACGGTTCTAGAACATTGTTTAGAGATGTTTTTGCAGGTATTGATCCGGATCTGGATGCCCAACTCGAATTTGGAGCGTTTCAAAAATTGGGAGATTTAACAACCAAGAGATAAAAATCCTAAATTATATTATTTTTTATAGTTTTTCCAAAAAAATAATGTTCAATTTTTAAAATTTGTCTATAAAAATTCTCTTAAATTTTTACTCAATATACAAACATATGGAAGCATTGGTTTATACATTTTTGTTGGTAGGTACTTTAGGAATTATTTTTTTCGCTATTTTTTTTAGAGAACCGCCTAAAGTACCAAGCAAAGGAAAAAAATGATTTTTTTTCTATTGAATCGTATACTACTTTAACGACCAATGACTTTCTCGAAAGAAAAAGTCATTAGTCATATTTTAATCTTCATGTTCTTCGAAAGGATCCCTAAGTTCATTAGAAGGTTTTCCGAAAGCGGTATACAGGGCATAACCGGTAAAACTAATAAGTAAACAAGATATAAAAATAGCGACTAAAGTTGCAGTTTCCATTGTTAAGTAATTCCAAGATAATGGTATATTCCGATGTATATTTTTAATATAATAGTATACAAAGTCAATAAATCCCAACAAAAAAATCTGATAAATTTTATGGCTACACAAATTATTGATGACGCTCCCAAAACCAAAGGAAAAAAAAGTGGTATAGGTGACATATTAAAACCACTTAATTCGGAGTATGGTAAAGTAGCTCCTGGTTGGGGAACAACCCCTCTTATGGGTATTGCAATGGCTCTTTTTGCAGTTTTTTTAGTTATTATTTTGGAACTTTATAACTCTTCTGTTCTATTAGATGGAGTTCCTGTTAGTTGGTGATAAAAAAAATTTATTTTTTTATCCCAGTTCTAGGTAGTTCAATTGTGTGATTATTAATAGGAAGGATTTTCGAATATGGGTGCGCGACTTGTTTGACTCGATCGGTATGAATAGTATGATATAATTCGTAACTTCTTTTAATCATGGAAGTTTCTTATTTTGTCAAATGCTTCCGGAATCGTCGGCGTTTAAAGCACAAAAATGAGAGAAATAAAAACTATGATTAATTTTTTATAAATTTATGGATTTCGCTTTGTTATCGATTTCTTAATATCTTTTAATTCAAATTGTTTTTTACATCAAAAAAATGATCTCTATAGATATGGAAAAATTATTACTAAAAAAATTTATTTCATCAAAAGATTTTTCTAATTAATGATAAAAAAAGAATAAAATCCATTGCATCTTTTTTTTTTCAAGTCATCAGAGTGTAAAAGAAGTCTAAGGTTTAAAGAATAATTATTCCGATTTGAACAAGAGAATCTTGGGATTGGTTTAACAATAAAAAGAAAAAGATTTCTCAAAATTTTAAAAATATTCGTAAAAAGAAAAAAACTTGAGATCTGATCGAGTAAAAAATCCGAAATATTTGAAATAGAATATATATTTAAAAATATTTTTAATTTTGATCCGTTTGAGCCGTATGATTATAAATAATCATTTACGGTTTTTTGGGGGGTGTTGTAAACTATCCCAATAAAGTGTACGATTGGTTTGAAGAACGTCTTGAGATTCAAGCGATTGCAGATGATATTACCAGTAAATATGTACCTCCGCATGTTAATATATTTTATTGCTTAGGTGGGATTACTTTAACTTGTTTTTTAGTTCAAGTAGCTACTGGTTTTGCTATGACTTTTTATTATCGCCCTACTGTAATTGAAGCTTTTTCTTCGGTTCAATATATAATGACTGAAGTCAATTTTGGTTGGCTCATCCGATCGGTTCATCGATGGTCAGCGAGTATGATGGTTCTGATGATGATTTTGCACATCTTTCGTGTTTATCTCACGGGAGGTTTTAAAAAACCCCGCGAGTTAACTTGGGTAACTGGTGTTATTTTAGCAGTATTAACCGTATCTTTTGGTGTAACAGGTTATTCATTACCCTGGGATCAAATTGGTTATTGGGCTGTCAAAATTGTAACTGGTGTACCCGAAGCTATTCCAATAATAGGATCTCCATTAGTCGAATTATTAAGAGGAAGCGTGAGTGTTGGTCAGTCTACGTTAACTCGTTTTTATAGTTTGCATACTTTTATATTACCATTGCTTACCGCAATAGTTATGTTAATGCATTTCTTAATGATTCGTAAACAAGGGATTTCGGGTCCATTATAATTTCTGATAATAATATTTCATTGCCAGATTGTGATTTTTTTGGTTTTTTCTTCATCTTGAAATGAGACACATATTTAAATAAATTTTTTTTAAGGAGAAATGGATTATGGGAGTGTGTGACTCCATCCAATAATTAATTTTGCGATACAGAATTTATATTTACTCTGTCGCATAAATAGTGGTAATAATACTATGTGTTTCTATCCCAATTCTTTCTATAGAGGATAAAGTAAAAACTTGGGTAGTTTTCAAGAAATATAATTCTATGATCAAGAATTGAAATAATAAGATAAGATTTCGTCAAATCCAAAGAGAGTTTTATTGTATATTTTTACGTGGGAATACAAATATAAAATTATAGTATATAAATGCATTCATTCCTTTTGCGTTTCTTACCAAATTATCGGAATAACAAAAAGATCTAATGAAATACGATTGAAGAGCAAAATAATTAATGGGTCATAATTTTTTATTTGATAAAAATAAAAATAAGAAGAGATTATCCGAAAATAAAAAAGTTTCATTTATTTGGATTATGAGTATTGAATAAAACATTACATATGTTTTTGTAATATATTTATATATTAATATGGTCATTACTTGAGCTGGATGATAATAAATTATCATGTCCAGTTCTTTTGGGGGGTAAGAAAACTTAAAACCTACCCTAGTAACAAAAAAACCTGATTTGAGTGATCCTATATTACGAGCTAAGTTAGCTAAAGGTATGGGGCATAATTATTACGGAGAGCCCGCTTGGCCTAATGATCTTTTGTATATTTTTCCAGTAGTTATTTTAGGTACTATTGCATGTACTGTAGGTTTAGCTGTTTTAGAACCTTCTATGATTGGTGAACCGGCAAATCCATTTGCAACACCTTTAGAAATATTGCCAGAGTGGTATTTTTTTCCTGTGTTTCAAATTCTTCGTACCGTACCTAATAAATTATTAGGTGTACTTTTAATGGCTGCAGTACCTGCAGGATTATTAACAGTACCTTTTTTAGAAAATGTTAATAAATTTCAAAATCCTTTCCGTCGTCCGGTAGCTACAACAGTTTTTTTAATTGGTACTATTGCAGCTCTTTGGTTAGGCATTGGAGCTGCTTTACCGATTGATAAATCTCTGACTTTAGGATTATTCTAATAATTCTTGTTTATTCGATTAAAGATAAAAATATCTCTTTTTTTAAAAAAACGGTTTTTGGTTGATTTACCAAAAAGTAAAAACTATCTCAATTGAGATAGTTTTTACTTTTTGGTAAATCAACCAAAAACCGTTTTTTTAAAGCTTCTAAGACTTGTTCAACTGATTTTTTCCCAAAATTTTTTATTTTTACCAAATCATTCTCAGTATAATTTAATAAATCAGCTATAGTATGTACATTGACCCTTTTAAGACAATTATATGCTCTAGCTGGTAATTCTAATTGATCAATAAATATATGTTTAAAAGCGATATCTTTTGTCATTTCTTCCATATCAATTGGTACAAATTGAAAAGGGAAACAAGGCATATCAAATTCTTTTTTTTTTTCCATCTCCAAATTCTTTTCTGTCTTTTCAGAATTAGTGAGAGGAATAAATAAATCAATTAAATTTCGAGAAGCTTCATAAAGTGCTTCTTTTGGAGTCAGACTTCCATCAGTCCATATTTCAAGAAAAAGTATTTCTTTTGTTTTTGTCTTACTTTCGAAAGAATGAACACTATAATTTGCATTTCTTATTGGCATAAAAACAGCGTCGATTTGAAAAAGATTTTCTTGATGTTTTTGTGAATTATCTATGCGATATCCACGATCTTTTTCAATATTTGATTCGATATCCAATGAAATGGCTTTAGTTAAAGTTGCTATATATTGTGTAGTATCAATTATACGAATAGAAGATGGGCTTTTGATATCTTGAGCAGTTACTTTTATTGGTCCTGAAATAGAAATATATGCTTTTTGTAATTCATAAGAATCGCTTTTTAAAATAATTTCTTTTAAGTTAATCAAAATATCATGAATAGATTCTTGAATACCAATTATTGTGGAGTATTCATGTTTCACTCCTTTTATTACAACAGATGTAACAGAAGCTCCTTCAATCTCATTAAGTAATGCTCTACGCATAGCTATTCCAACTGTATTGGCTTGACCTTTTCTAAAAGGTGAAATGGCAAATCGTCCATAAAGAAGACGTTTACTTTCCATTCTGGATTCAATACACCTCCATTGCAATGTTTGCGTAGATATTCCTATTTCATCCTGGATCATATTATTAATATTTTTCTATTTTTCATACACGTCTTTTTTTGGGAGGTCTACATCCATTATGTGGCATCGGTGTGACATCACGTACAAAATTTATTGTTAAACCACTTCTACGAATAGCTCGTAGTGCTGTATCTCTTCCAGGACCCGGACCACAAATCATAACCTCAGCTTGTTTCATACCTTGATCGATTAAAAGTCGAATGGCATTTTCTGCGGCTGTTTGGGCTGCAAAGGGTGTACTTTTTTTTGCACCTTTGAAACCACAAGCACCAGCTGAAGACCAGGAAACAACTTGTCCCCGTATATCCGTAATAGTTACAATTGTATTATTAAAACTTGCTCGGATGTGAATAACTCCCTTTGGCAATCTACGTTTATTCTTACGAAGATTTATTTTTTTTATAGATTTCGGCATAGTTTGGTATATATAATACAATCCGATATATTTCAACTAAATATTTTTTCTAACCTTGTCTTTGTTTATGTTTAGGGTTGGAACAAACTACCATTATTCGTCTTTTACGACGAATTAATCGACAATTTTCACAAATTTTACGAACAGAAGCACGTATTTTCATCTTTAGTATCTAAATTTTTTTGTTTTAATTATTTGAAGATTTTGTTCGAAGCCTATACGTTATTCGACCTTTACTTAAATCATAAGGACTTAATTCTACTCTTACCCTATCTCCTGGCAATATTCGTATATAATTTCGTCTTATTCTTCCCGAAATGTGAGTCAATACCTGACACCCATTATCTAAACAGACTCTAAACATTGCATTAGGAAGTGATTCCGTAACCACACCTTCCATGTCAATTAAATTTTGTTTTTCCATTGGGAGAAGAATCTTCCTTTTAATAACCTAACATTAATAAAACAGTCCAGCTAGCTTTTTATGAAAGTTCTATACCCCAAATCACCACACATAACATAAAAGTTCTCCCCCAATTTTTTTTTGTCGAGCTTCGCGATCTGTCATAATTCCTCTAGAAGTTGAAAGAATTACGATTCCCATACCCCCTAAAACTTTTGGAATTTCCTTATGATTTGAATATATTCGTAAACCTGGTTTACTAATACGTCTTAAAGTTGTTATATATGATTTTTTTTTCCTACCCTGATATTTTAATTTTAACATCAAAATATCTTTTGCATCTCGTTGATTATCAATAAAATCTTCTATAAAACCTTCTTGTGAAAGAATTTTTGCAATATCTCTAGTTGCATTAGTAGCAGGTATTTCAATTGCTTTTACTTTTCCCAAGTTTGCATTTCTTATAGAGGTTATCATATTAGTAATGGTATCGTTACTCATATAAATTCCTGGAATTCATTTAAAAATATTTTTATAAGTTTTTTTCTTTTTCGTTCGATTAATCTTTAATTTTAGTGATAATTTTTTTTTACCAAATACTCAACCTATCGAATGATATTCCAAATAATACTAAAAAATAAAAAATTATTTATAGAACTTCTGGTGCTAATGAAACTATTTTTGTGAAATTAGATTCTCGCAATTCTCTAGCAATGGGGCCAAAAACACGAGTTCCTTTGGGGTTACCTTCTTGATTAATAACAACTGCTGCATTATCATCAAATTTTATTATTGAACCATTGCTACGTTTAAAATCTTTGCGAGTACGTACGATAACTGCTCTAACTATTTCTGATTTTTTTATGGGCATATTTGGAACTGCTTCTTTAACCACAGCGATAATAGTATCACCAATATTTGCATATTTACGATTACTTGTTCCTGTGACTCTAATACACATTAATTTTCGAGCTCCACTATTATCTGCAACGTTTAAATAAGTTTGAGGTTGAATCATTTTCATCGTTTTTTTATAATCTTTTTTCCTCTTTCCCCCAAATATTGAATTATTTAGAAAAAAAGCAGGGTTGGTAAAAATTTGAATATATTTTTTTATATGTTTCTAATTAATACTTGTGGTAATAAAACTTGTACGTATAGGCATTTTATATGCAGCGATTTTCATCGCAGCTTTAGCAATATTTCTGGATACTCCACTTATTTCATAAAGTATTTTACCGGGTTTAACCACAGCTACCCAATATTCTGGAGATCCTTTCCCGGAACCCATTCGTGTTTCTGCAGGTCGTATAGTAATAGGTTTATCAGGAAATATACGAATCCATAATTTACCACCTCGACGAGCATAACGAGTGATGGCTCGTCTTCCCGCTTCTATTTGTCGGGACGTAATCCAAGCAGGTTCAAGTGCTTGAAGAGCAAATTTTCCGAAGCAAATTGAATTACCTCGAGTAGCGATTCCTTTTAAGTTTCCTCTATGTTGTTTACGAAATTTCGTTCTTTTGGGGTTGTAGTCGATATAATATTTATCGCTATTCCAGAACTGGACGTGAAAAATTTATTCTCATCCAGCTCCTCATGAATTCAAAAAATTAAAGATTTTTTTGAATTTCAAATAATTTAAGCAATAAATGCAAATTCATGGGCGAATATTGACTCTTAAATAATTTTGTATTGAATAAAAATTAATTCAATTTTTTTATTGTATTTGAAATGAAAATAATACATAATAATTATTGGTTTTTTTCGCTATCCTATTTTTGAGAATATAATTATTCTCAAAAATTCCTTCGTTTTCATGATTTAGTTTTTTTTTCCGATTAGGTTTTTTTACTACAGTGGAGCTCATATTTGTTTATTCAAGTTTCTTAGTCTTTATGGAATTCAAGCTCTCTATCTTTTTGTGCTTCATAATACTGTTCAAAAAATTTTTTATCTTTTAGAAAACCATACGATTGTTTATAGATTTTGTTTCGCTTCACAAGAAAATAATTTTATATTCTGTGGAAACATTATTTAAAAAATCTTTTATTTTATATAATATTTTTTTTATTTTGTTCATTGGTTGATTCCAATATGAGATCATGAATTATATTTCTAGTAAAAACACTAGATTTTTTTTTAATTTTGACAAAAAAGTCAAAATTTTATACGAACGAGTCACACACTAAGCATAGCAATTTTTTTGTGTTAAATATATTATGGAATTAATTGAATTATGAAAAAAAAAAAAGTTATTCTTCGTTTTGAAATATCCAAACTTTTATACCTAGTACTCCATATATTGTTTGAGCCGCATAATAGCAATAATTAATTCTAGCTCTAACGGTTTGTAAAGGAACTCTACCTTCTCGTGCCCATTCAACGCGTGCTATTTCAGCACCATTAAGACGTCCTGCTATTTGGATTTTGATACCTTCAATATCTCCTTTTCTTGCTAATTCAATAGCTTTTCTGACAGTTCTTCTAAAAGCTACCCTACTTTCTAATTGTAAAGCAATATACTCCGCAAGAATGTTCGGTTCACAATAAGGTTTAGCTATTTCAATTAAAGTCATTCTAAGTTTTCTATCTACAGGGTTTAATATTTTTTGTACATCAGTCTTTAATTGTTCGATTCCTCGATTACGGCTTTCAACTAACAAAGCCGGAAACCCTGTATGTATTTCAACTTGAATCAAATCTGTTTTTCTCTCAATTTCGATACGTGCAATTCCACCATAATTTGAAGAATTTCTTATATTTTCACGTACGTAAAATTCAATGCAATTACGTATTTTTTTATCTTCTTCGAATAGTTCGGAATACTTTTTAGGTTTTGCAAACCAATACGAACGATGATTTTGTGTTATACCAAGTCTAAAACCAAGTGGGTTTATTTTTTGTCCCATATATTTTATCTTTCGGGTTGTTTTAGTGAAATTTTATTATTTAACTCCCATTACAATAGTTATATGACAAGTAGGCTTATGTATGGGATAAGCATGTCCTTGAGCTCTAGGCCGAAAACGTTTCAAAAAGGGTCCCCCGTCTATTTGAATTATTTTTATAAATAAATCAGTTTTATTTATTCCAAAATTGTTATTTGCATTTGCGGCAGCAGAAGAAAGTAATTGTAATATTGGGTCACATGCACGATATGGCATAAATTCCAATATCATCAGTGCTTGTTCATAAGAACGACCACGGATTGGATTAACAACCCTTCTTATCTTATGGGAAGACATATGTATATGCTTAGCTAAAACTTTAATTTTTTGATTAGAGATCGTAGTTTCCATTTAAATTTATCCTCTAGTTAACGCCGAGATTTTTTATCATTCTTTGCATGTCCCCTAAAAGTTCGAGTAGGTGCAAATTCTCCTAATTTGTGACCAACCATGCGATCTGTTATATAAATAGGTAAATGTTCTTGTCCATTATGAATAGCAATTGTATGACCAATCATTGTAGGTACAATTGTAGTTGCACGAGACCATGTTATTATTATTTTTTTTTCCTTCATTAGATTAAGATTCTCAATTTTTTTTAATAAATGATCAGCTACAAAAGGACCTTTCTCTATCGAACGTGTCATTGTCAGTAATCCTTTGTTTTTTTATTCTCTCCCCTCTTAATTTATTCTACGGCGAAGGATAAGAGTATCGCTATATTTATTATTTTTTCGACTTCTTTTTCCAAGTGCAGGATGACCCCAAGGAGTTAATGGTTTTTTTCTACCAATAGGTACTTTTCCCTCACCTCCTCCATGAGGGTGATCTATAGGATTCATAACTACCCCTCTGACTCTTGGACGTTTACCTAACCAACGTTTAGACCCTGCTTTACCCATTCCTAGGTTGTTTATGTCAGCATTACCAATTTGTCCAATCGTCGCTAAACATTTTTGAGAAATTAAGCGAATTTCTCCCGACGGTAATCTCAATGTTACTAATTGACCTTCTTTTGCAACAATTTTAGCAACAGTTCCCGCAGCTCTTACTAATTGTCCACCTTTTCCAGGTTTTGTTTCTATATTATGAATAGCAGTGCCTAAAGGCATATTGGTTGAAGTAGACTTTGACCATTTTTTCGTAGCCTCTCCCCAAACTGTACAAGCTTTGTTTAAAGCATACAGCTTTCTAGATGTTTGAAATAAAAATAGTTAAGTATTTAATTTTTTTTTATACATCCTTGGTTTTTTCCATCATCTGGCTTTTTTTCATTTAGCATCAGAAAGAATGACTTTATTTATTCACATCTAGTATTGATTTCATAACTTAGGAAGCATAATAAAAATTTTAGTTATACAAATTATCGTATTTAAGTTACAATTTATCTTTGACCTACAAATTGTAATAATTTGGTTTTTCTTAGAAACTTGTTTGAATAAATCAATTACCTATTTTAAAGATCATTTATGCTTTTAGGAATTTTCCATATTATAATATCTCTAAAGTTTTTGATTCATAAAAAAAAACATTGAACTTCATCACTTGCTTTTTTACCTACTTAGTTTCCTTCGAAGGCTTTTTTTAAAAATTAATTTTTTTTTAGTTAAATCAGTGAGCGATTCTTAAGTTTTAAACTTAGTCGGGTATTTCCGATTGTGTAAATAAATAATTCAAACCGCACTCAAAGGTAGGGTATTTCCAATTGAAATAGGTGCTTCAGTACTAGAAATAATACTAT